ATGGAAGTTAATATTCTTGGATTAATTGCAACTGCTTTTTTTATTATCATTCCAACTTCTTTTCTATTAATTTTGTATGTAAAAACTACAAGTCAAAAATCATAATTCAAACGAATTCGACAAAATAAAAATTTCATTTTGTCAAATTCGTTTTTTTAATAAAAACGGAATGTGGCGTAGGTTGGTAGCGTGCGTGTTTTGGGTACTCGAGGTCACAGGTTCAAATCCTGTCATTCCGATTCTTTTGAACGCTTTTAGTTCAGTTGGTAGAACGTAGGTTTCCAAAATCTAATGTCATAGGTTCAAATCCTATAAAGCGTGTAAAAAGAATTTTGTTAACTTTAAACAAGTTATTAAGTAAAATTAAATATGATTCGAATAAAGAGAGGAAAAAATGCTAAAAATCGAAGAAAAAAAATATTGAAACAAACACGCGGTTTTAAGGCATCGGGTCATTGTTTGTATTCGTCAGGAAGACAAAAATTATTAAAATCGCAAATACAAAATTACAATCATCGAAAAAATCGTAAACGAGTTAATCGTCAATTATGGATTATTCGTTTAAATGCGTTTTTACATATATATAATTTTAAATATAGTGAGTTTCTTAGAGATTTAAAATTCAATCAAATTCAATTAAATCGAAAAATATTATCTCAATTAATTTTATATGATAGAAAAAATATATTTAAATTATTGAAAAATTATGATTAAAAAAAAAAAAAAAAAAGAAAATTTAAGAATTTAAAGCCTAAAAAAATTAAAGTTAATTTAACAAAAACAAATTTAAATTATAAAAATGTTTTGTTATTAAGAAAATTTATTAATCCAGAAGGCAAAATATTACCTCGTAGATTAACCCAAGTTCCTTTGAAACAACATAAAATAATTACAAATGCTATTAAAAAAGCACGTATTGCAAGTTTTATACCTTTTAAAAGAATGACTTTTTATTAACGAAGGTATAAAAAAGGTTTATAACTCAGCTGGTAGAGTGGTTGTTTTACACACAATAAGTCAACGGTTCGAGTCCGTTTAAACCTAAAATATTTAGTTGTTTAAATAGAAAAATTTGAAATATATGGTATGTCTCGATCACAAAAAAATGATAATTTTATAGATAAAACGTTTACTGTTTTAGCAGATGTGTTATTAACACTTCTTCCAACTACAAATCGTGAAAAACAAGCATTTAGTTTTTATCGGACAGGTATGTCTGCGCAATCTGAAGGTGAATATGCAGAAGCTTTACAAAATTATTAGTGTGATTTGATTTAAAAAAAAGTTAATAATTATTCACTTAAAAAGAATAAAAACTTATTAAACAGATATAGTAAGGTTAAAAAACTAAAGTTTTGTATATAGAAATAAGAAATTTCTTTTTATAATAAAAAATATAAATTGTGATAAATTGTGTTTAATTTATTGAAACAACCTAACCTAAAAAAAGAGAGAGATATATATATTATATAAAATCAAAAATATTAAAATAAAAATAGGAATATTTTATTTAAAAGCAATTCAAAAGTATTAAAGCCATCTGTTTAGAAATGAGCTTGGAAGGTTTAAGAAGCGATTTAAAATAAAATCGACTTTCATTGAAGCGATGCGTCTTGAAATTGATGCTTATGATCGAAGTTATATTTTATATAATATAGGTTTAATACATGCAAGTAATGGAAATCATGGTCGTGCATTAGAATATTATTATCAATCCTTAGAAAGGAATCCATTTTTACCGCAAGCATTAAATAATATTGCTGTTATATATCATTATAGAGGAGAACAAGCTATATTAAAAGAACAAATTGAAATTTCAAAATTATTATTTTCAAAAGCTTCGGATTATTGGACTGAAGCAATTCGCTTAGCTCCAAATAGTTATATTGAAGCTCAAAATTGGTTAACAATCACAAATCGTTTAATTTCTTAAAATTCATATGAATTTTAAGAAATTAACTTGATAAAAAAAAAACGGAAAGGCCGACTGGATTGATTTTGTATTTTTTTTTGTATATACTAATTCCCAAGATCAAATTATGAAAATAATTCGGTCAAATAAAAATAATGTTTAAGGAGGCTACCTAAGTGCTCAAAGACGACGAAGGGCGTGTTAAACTGCGAAAAGCTTTAATGAATGGTAAATACGTGTTTAAAATTAAAGATACCCGAATAGAGAAATCTTTAAAACTATCTAATAAATTCATAATTAGAAAAGAGGTAACTTAGTGAATTGAAACATCTTAGTAACTAAAGGAAAAGAAAGCAAAAGCGATTTTCAAAGTAGTGGTGAGCGAAATGAAAAAAGTCTAAACTAATAATTAATTAGGGTTGTGGGACAAAATAGTTTGTAAAAAAAACAAAAACAGCTGAAACCTGTACCAAAGATGGTGAAAGTCCAGTAAAAAAAACACACATTCATTAATTTTTGTATCCCAAGTAGCTTGAGACACGTGAAATCTCTTGTGAATCCACGAGGACCACCTCGTAAGACTAAATACTCTTGAGCAACTGATAGTGAAGTAGTACCGTGAGGGAAAGGTGAAACAGAACCCCTGGCGGGGAGTGAAATAGAACATAAAACCTTAAACAAACAAACAGTGGGAGGTTTAAAAACTGACCGCGTGCCTGTTGAAGAATGAGCCGGCGACTCATAAAAAATGGCAAGGTTAAAAAAACTTTTTGTAGCCGTAGTGAAAACAAGTCTGAATGAAAGGGCAAAAATTAGAAGAAAGAAGTCATTTTTTATGGACCCGAAACCGAGTGATCTAACCATGACCAGGATGAAACTTGGATAAAACCAAGTGGAAGTCCGAACTGCCCAATGTTGAAAAATTGACAGATGAGTTGTGGTTAGGGGTGAAATGCTAATCGAACTCGGAGCTAGCTGGTTCTCCTCGAAATGCGTTGAGGCGCAGCATTTTGAATTTTCTTAAGGGGTAAAGCACTGTTTCGATGCGGGCTATGAGAATAGTACCAAATCGTGGCAAACTTAGAATACTTAATTAAATTAAACAAAATAGTGAGACTATGGGGGATAAGCTTCATAGTCAAAAGGGAAACAGCCCAGATCATCAGCTAAGGCCCCAAAATAATTACTAAGTGGTAAAGGAGGTAAAAATGCTAAAACAACCAAAAGGTTTGCCTAGAAGCAGCTATCCTTGAAAGAGTGCGTAATAGCTCATTGGTAAAGCGTGTTTGCACCAATAATGACTGGGACTAAGTAATTTGCCGAAGCTATGAGTTTTGTTTGAAACGGTAGAGGAGCGTTCTGTATCAGGGTGAAGTAATAGTGAAAACTATTATAGACGAAACAGAAGTGAGAATGTCGGCTTGAGTAACGTAAACATTGGTGAGAATCCAATGCTCCGAAAATCTAAGGATTCCTTCACTAGGCTCGTCCGGGAAGGGTTAGTCAGGACCTAAGGTGAGATCGAACGGTGTAATCGATGGAAAACAGGTTAATATTCCTGTACTTATTTTTTTCTTTTAACGAGGGACAAAGCAAACTATGATCACAAATAATTGGATTTTTGTGAATATAATGAAAATAGATAATGAAGAAAAACATTATTAGTTTGATTTATTCGAACAACTATACAGTTGTTTTCAAAGGTTATACTTTCAAGAAAAGCTCGAATTAATTTCAGAAAAAAATAACCTGTACCAATAACCGACACAGGTGGATAGGTAGAATATACTAAGGAGCGCGAGAAAACTCTCTCTAAGGAACTCGGCAAAATAACTCCGTAACTTCGGGAGAAGGAGTACCTTTTTTAACTAAAAGGTGACAGTACATTGACCCAGGCGACTGTTTAACAAAAACATAGGTCTCCGCAAAGTCTAAATACAACGTATGGGGGCTGACGCCTGCCCAGTGCCGGAAGGTTAAAAAATTTAGTTATTTTCGAAGACGCTAAAAATTGAAGCCCCGGTGAACGGCGGCCGTAACTCTGACGGTCCTAAGGTAGCGAAATTCCTTGTCGCGTAAGTTGTGACCCGCACGAATGGCGTAACGATCTGGGTACTGTCTCAGAGAGAGACTCGGTGAAATAGAAATGTCTGTGAAGATGCGGACTTCTTACATCTGGACAGAAAGACCCTATGAAGCTTGACTGTAGCTTAAAATTGAATTTGAGTTTTTTTCGCGCAGTCTAAGTGGGAGACTAAGAACAAATTTTTTTGGAAATTTGGGAGTCACAATATGAGAGACCACTCTTGAAAAACTAAAATTCTAATAATACATTCTTCAATCAGAATATTAAACAGTTTTAGGTAGGCAGTTTTTTTGGGGCGAAAACCTCCCAAAAAGTAACGGAGGTGTGCAAAGGTTTCTTCAAACTGGACGGAAATCAGTTATAGAGTACAAAGGTAAAAAGAAGCTTAACTGTAAGACATACACGTCAAACAGAGGCGAAAGCCGGTCTTAGTGATCCGACGGTTCTAAGTGGAAAGGCCGTCGCTCAACGGATAAAAGTTACTCTAGGGATAACAGGCTGATCTTCCCCAAGAGTTCACATCGACGGGAAGGTTTGGCACCTCGATGTCGGCTCATCGCAACCTGGGGCAGTAGTATGTCCCAAGGGTTGGGCTGTTCGCCCATTAAAGCGGTACGTGAGCTGGGTTCAGAACGTCGTGAGACAGTTTGGTCCATATCCGATGTAAGCGTGAGAATATTGAGAAGACCTTTTCATAATACGAGAGGACTTGGAAGGATAAACCTATGGTGTACCAGTTCTTATGCCAATAGGAAACGCTGGGTAGCTATGTTTAGAGGAGATAACTGCTGAAAGCATCTAAGTAGGAAGCCCACTTCAAGATGAGTATTCTTTATGAGATCGCGGAAAGACTATCCGATAAATAGGAATTGAGTGTACAACTAGTAATAGTCAAAGCTAAAATTTACTAAAGATCCAAAAATTTGACCTTGATCGATTTTTTTTAGTGTTTAAAAGAAAATAAACAAACCTTTACCCATTCCGAATTAAAGTGTTAAAAATTTTCACGATTACGATACTATAAAAGAGATTTTATTGGAAAAATAATCGAATGCTAAAATTTTCTCTTTAATAGTTTGAAACTATTAAAGGGAAAATTGATTCTTGCAGTACTGGTGTAACGGTTAGCGCCTTAGATTTCCAATCTAAAAGTAGGGGTTCGATTCCCCTGTACTGCTTTGTTTGTTTTCAAATCTACAATTAGCTATTTATATTCATAAATAAATATACACAAATAAACTCACTTTTTATGGTTTCTATATTTATATATTTTTTTTTATTATTTTGGTTTTTATTAATCACTTTTGTAATTTATTTTTCTATTTTAAAATTTAAATTAATTTAATTATGACTAATTTTCAAATTTATTTATCAACTGCTCCAGTTATTGCATTTATTTGGTTAACTATTTTGGCAAGTGTATTAATAGAAATTAATCGTTATTTTCCTGATCCATTAATTTTTTCTTTTTAAACATTAGTTAATGCTAATGTTTAAAAAGAAATGTTTAAAAAGAGAAAATTTAGATTTAAAACGAAAAAAATCCTGTTCCTACGGGAATTAAATGACCTAAAATTACATTTTCTTTTAATCCACAAATAAAATCGAGTTTATTTTGAACAGCAGCTTGAGTTAATACTCGAATTGTTTCTTGAAAACTAGCCGCAGAAATGAAACTACTTGTTTCTAAACATGTTTTTGTAATACCTAATATTACAGGATCATATTGTATTTTATTCACTTTTAAATGACAATTAATTTTTTCAATCCATAATAAATCGACAAGTTCCCCAATCAGTAATCCTGTAGATCCACTAGAAGTAATCCGAACTTTGGATGTCATTTGTCGAACAATAATTTCAATATGTTTATCAGAAATTACAATACCTTGTAAACTATAAATAGTTTGAACTTCGTCAACAATAATAGTTTGAATTTTTAAAATGGCTTTTCGCACTGCTTTTTCATGTATATATTGAATTCTATATTTATTATAAAAATAAATTAATCGAGTTTGTAAATCTGTAAAAGCTGGATTATTATAAAACTGATGACGGGCTTCAAAAAAATCCTCAATTCTTGGAATTCCTTGAACAATATCTCCAGTTTGATAATAAGTATAAAACATTGTAAAAAAATAACTATTTTCTTTGACAAATGTGCGATGTTGTACATGAACAATTCCATTCGCGGATAATAATTTAGGTTCTGCTTTTCTAAGAACTACCTTTGTTTTAGTTAATGCATAAATTAAACCTGGTTGAGTAATCCCTGATATCGAATATTTATTGGTAGTTTGAAAAAATTGTCCTAAAAAAAGTGACAAATCTCTATTTTGCATGTGAAATGTTCGAAAATGGTTTAAATTTAAAAACACGATTAAATTATCTGAATTGTGAAATAAAAATTCACTTGTGTGAATTGCTGTATAATAAATCAAGGTAATTTTGAATTGTGAATCAATATGTTTTTGTTTCATTATTTTAAACACACAATTTTTTGTGCTTTGTGTTGATTTGAAATTTGTCAAATTTAAAATTTGTGCATCCCATAATAAACAAGGTGAATAGATTAGTAAATCACATTTTGAATTATATTTTGTTAAAGTTTTTAAATGTAAATATTCATTAATTTTTCGAAATTTTTTGATAAAATAACTTTCAAAAAAGAAATGTATAAATTCAAAACCAAATATTGTTGATTTTTGCAAAGTATTAGAATGAATTGAATGTTTTTTAATCTGAATTTTCTTTGAATTTTTCCAAATTGCTTTGATTTGAGATATTCCAATAAGCGTACTTTTAAGTTTTCTTTTTTTAACAAAATAGATTTTTTTCTTTTGAAGCCAATATCTAGGACCTAAATTTTTACAAATGTGATTTGTAATAAAAAATTTTGAAAAATGTACAAAATAAAATATTCGGATTTTAAAACTAGCGAAATTGATCAATTTATATTTTGGTGTTTGGTATGGCAGGTTAAAAAAAAAATACCAAATAGGGTATTCTAAGTTATGATTTTTTTTCTTAAAAATACAATTTTTGAAATTGTGTTGAATTTTAGACTGTATTTTTATTAATTTACCCATTTTTAAAGATGGTTTCAGAATTTTTAAATTCTGTCTATATATGTTTTGAAATACAAATAATAGATATTTATAGTGTTTACACACATTTGTATATAAAAGAGTGGGAAGAGTGGGAATTGAAAAAAAGTTAAATCTATTTTGCTTATAATTTTTAAATTTGGCGTGTTTTGAATACAAAACAATATGTTTTAAATTGAAAGAATATACTAATTGTTTGGTTTGTATTTTATTACAAAAAAAGTATTGTGTTTGAACAAATATTTGTTTCCAATAGCAATGATAACAATTCCGGATTGCTCTTCGATTTGTTTTTAGTGTAATTAGTTTTTGTTGATAATAAGTATTTGCATTAAAACTAATTGGTAAATAAGTATTATGTGTTCGAAAATTTTTATATAATATTTTCAAATAAGATGATTTCAAATTATTAAAATGGTTATTTTTGAATGCATTTAATAGAGTAAAAAATTTTAAATTTAAAAAAGGCAAATTATGTTTAAAATAAACAAAAAAATAACATTTATTTTTGAAATAAATATGTTTATAATCTAAATAAGTTTTAAAATCAAGAAACTTTATTTTTGAATTAGATTGAGAAATTTTGTTCAAAAATAAACCTTTTTTTGAACAAAAGACAATTAAATTGTGAAATAGTATATTAAATTTTTGTAAAGAGACAGATTCATTAATTAAATCTAAATTCTGCGCTCTAATTGGATAATTAACTACAAATTCTGAATATAAGGCTTTTGCTATCCAAATAGTTCCAAGTGTTTGTGTATATTGTCTAAGAATCGAATTTGAATTTTTCTTTTGTAATATAGTAATATTTTCAAATAAAATTTGTCCACTATAATCAGTATACGTATGTTGTTCAGTATATGTAGGTTGATCCATACTAGGTTCTGAAACTTGTAACTGAGCTAATAATTGTTCTTTTAAAACATATTCATTTTGTTTTATATAGATTAGACTACAAGTAGGGATATTAAATAAAAATTTGTTAAGTTTGTGTTTTAAAATAAAAAAACTATCTTGTTTTGTTAAAAAAGCAATTTGTCCACTCGATGTTCGAATTAAATGACCTAAAATAAGAGTTGAAAATGCAATATAACCATTACAGGGTGAATAAATTTGCTCAATTGCAGCTCCCGAAAAAACACCTCCAGTATGAAAAGTGCGCATTGTTAATTGAGTTCCAGGTTCACCAATCGATTGAGCTGCCAAAATACCAATTGCTTCTCCTAAAGAAACAAGTTTTTCTGAAGCTAAATTCCATCCATAACAGAATTGACAAATTGAATTTAAAGAATCACAAATTAAAGGTGAACGAATTGGTAGTGTATTAAATGCAGCTGTTAATTTTTTCGCAATAGGAAAAGTAATACATGAATTGACTGCAAAATGATTTTGAGATTTTTTAATTAAAATATTTTTTGCCAAAGCGCGACCTATTAAACGTGAATTCAGATTTTTTAATACTTTTTGTTCATGATATAATGTTTTAATCCAGATAAAATTTGAAGTTTCACAATTTTGTCGCTCGATAAAAACATGTTGGGCAACATCCACTAATCGACGTGTTAAATATCCAGATGTAGCTGTTCTTAAAGCGGTATCAACAATACCTTTACGTGCTCCATAACATGAAATAATATATTCAGTAAGAGTAAGCCCTTCTCTAAAATTACTACGAATTGGAAAATCTAAAATATTACCTTGAGGATCAGACATTAATCCTCTAATTCCAACAAGTTGTCGAACTTGGGACATATTGCCCCGTGCTCCTGAAAAAGCCATTAAATAAAGAGGATTTAAATTTTTTGAAATTTTAAAATTTTTTATAATTTTTTTCTTAATTTGCTCACTTTTATTAATCCAAATGGTAATCATTTGTTGCCATTTTTCAAAATTTGTAACATTCGCATTAACTGTATTAATCTCAATTTGTTGCATTTCATATTCGGTGAATCGCATTATTTCCGATTTTTGTAAATTTAATTGTAAATCTTCTAATCCAATCGATAATCCCGATTGAGTAGCATATTTAAAACCTAATGATTTTAATTTTTCTAATAATTTGAGAGTTTTATATTCTCCTTGTTCATGATAAAACCATAATAGTAATTGTTTTAGTCGTTTTTTTTCAAAACAACGATCGAAAAAAGTAATCATAATTTATATTTGACTTAAAAATAAAAAAAATAACATACGTCCTATTGTAGTTAAAATGTGTTTTTGAATTAATTGATTATAATAATTATAAACTTGAATAAGTTGTGGATAAATTTTAGTTGAATGTCCATACTTATGTATTTGTAATTCTAAAAGTGTCTGTTTGTGATTTTCAAGTTCTATTTTATGATTCCAACTTAACCAAATAGGATGTGTTTTAGTTAATTGAGTATCCAAAAAAGAAGAATGATGAACATCTTTAATTTTCAAAATCTTATTCTTAATTTGATTTTGTTTATAAAATTGTTTCAAATTTTTCACTGTTAAATAATAACATCCTAATACTATATCTTGAGTTGGCATTAAAATAGGTTGTCCTGTTGCTGGTGATAGAAAATTATTAATAGACCATAATAATTTCCACGATTCCGCTCGTGCTTCAAAAGAAAGAGGAATATGTACCGACATTTGATCTCCATCAAAATCAGCATTAAAAGCAGAACACACTAAAGGATGTAATAAAATCGCTTTTCCTTCAACAATAACTGGCTGAAAAGCTTGAATACTAAGACGATGTAAAGTAGGTGCTCTATTAATAAAAATAGGATAATTCACTAATATTTCCCCTAAAATAGGTTGAATGACTGATTTTTGAAATTGAATTAATCGTTTTGCTCCTAATATAGTTTTGGCCTTTTTATATTTGATTAAATTTTTTAATAAAAAAGGTTGAAATAATTCAATTGCCATTTCAAATGGCAGACCACATTCATACATTTGTAATTCAGCTCCAACAATAATCACTGATCTTCCTGAATAATCCACACGTTTTCCTAATAAATTTTGTCGAAATCGACCTTTTTTTCCTTTTAACATATCTGATAAAGATTTAAAAGGCCGATTTGTATTTGTTTGTAAAGGTTCGGTTCCATTTTTACCATTTTCAATCAAACAGTCAATTGACTCTTGTAAGAGCCTTTGAGCATAATGAATTTCTTCAAAATTATATAAAAATTTATTACTTAATAATTTGTGAAGTCGTTTATTACGAAATAAAACTTTTTGATATAATTTATTTAAATCAGAAATGGCAATTTGATCTGAATTTAATTGTAAAATAGGTCTTAAATCAGGAGGTAAGACGGGTAAATTGACTAAAATCATCCAATTCGGTTGATGAGATTGTTGCGTAAAATAACGAATTATTTTTAATCGTTGAATTAATTTACTTTTATTGGTAAAATCAAATTGTACAAAATATTGAGAAGAATTTAATAATATAAGTCTAATTTGTCTTTCTAATAATAAAATTGAAAGTTGAGAATTCGAAAGATTTGGAAATTTATATTTATTTTTAGTTTCTTGTTTCATTTTAATAGAAAATTTTTTTAATAAATCTAAAATGGGACGAGTCCCTGTTTGTTGTAAAGTTTGTAATTCTTTTTGTTTATAAAAAGGATTAATTTGATCTCTTTTATAAATATAACTATGAATAAAAATATTAAAAAAATAACATTTATTAAGATCTTCGAAAAAAAAATAATTTTCTATACAAAAATATTTTTTTTTGAACACTTTATTTGGCAATCTTTTGTTTTGTGTTCTCTTTTTTAAGCAAAACTGCTTAATTGTCGAAAATCGTGTTTTGAGAATTCTTTTTTTCTGAATTTGAATTAATTTTGTACCCAAAATATGTTTTTTGTGTTTCTTTTTATGAAATCGTAAAAAATAAAAATGTGGAACAAAAGATTCTTTTTTTAAAAAAAAATGAATATTTTGATTCCAAAAAAGCTGATTTATTAATTGAGTACAATACACAAGAGATTCTGTTTTTTTACGAGAAAAATTTAAGACAATTGGAATATAACTTGGTCGACCTTTTAAATACCATATATGTGTAACAGGCATTACTAATTGAATATAACCTAATCGATAACGCCGTACTTTTGCAAAAGTATATTCAACTTCACAAATTGGACAAAATTTTTGATTTGGTTGTGCTTTTTTTCCACAACTACATTCATAATCATTAAGTGGACCAAAAATTCGTTCACAAAATAATCCACCTTTTTCAGGTTTTAAAGATTAAAAATTCTTTTCTTGATTTTAATAAACTATACAACTATTTTACAATAGATATAGCTTTTCTATAGATTAGTTTTATAAAATAATCACCTTTCAGTGTTAATATATATATTAAGATGAAATTATAAATCGAGTCTTCAATCAATCGATATTCGAGATGATTGAAGACTTTTATGTTTATTTTAATCAAAATTGCGATTCTTAAATATTTTCACACAAAATAAAAAACATTAATAAAAATGCTCAACAAATATTTTATTTTATTTAAAAATTGTTTCAAATAAATAAGAATTGTGTATATAAAATAAACGTTTTAGAATTCTTTGATAATTAACAGTTTGAGGATTTTTAATTAAACCCACAAGTTTTCCATTTGGTAATTTATGTTCTGCCCATAGCTTAATCATATTTGGCGAAGCTATACCAATTTGTATACCTTGTAATTTCATAAATTGTTTTTTCTTTGTTTTAATTCTTAGTATAACAAATTTATATAATTTTGTCAACCACTTGAAGATTTAAACATAATGCTTGTAATTCTTTAAGTAATACTTTAAATGATTCAGGAGTACTAAAATCCATTTTTGATTTATGTAAAATAGTTTCTGTAATTTTGTCTCGACCAAAAATATCATCTGATTTAATAGTTAAAAGTTCTTGTAAAATATAAGCACTACCAAATCCTTCTAAGGCCCATACTTCCATTTCTCCAAACCGTTGTCCTCCATGTTTTGATCGTCCTTTAAGAGGTTGTTGTGTAACAAGTGAATAGGGTCCAGTCGAACGAGCATGCATTTTATTATCTACTAAATGAATTAATTTTAAAAAATAAGTATTTCCGACAGTTGTTGTTAAATCAAATTTATCACCTGTTCGTCCATCAAAAAGAAACATTTTGCCAGCCGTTTGTTTTGAAAAATACCATTTTGTATTCATTTGTTTTCGTAATTGAAATAATTTGAGATACACTAAACTTCTCGAAGCATCAAATCCATATTTTTCATCAAAAATTTCAAGTTTAAAATTTTCTTTTAATTTACTACTTACGAGACCTAATAATGCTTCAAAAAGTTGCCCAACATTCATTCTTGAAGGTACTCCTAACGGATTTAAGACAATATCTACAATTTCACCATTTAATAAAAAAGGTAAATCTTGTGGAGCTAAAATCTGTGAAATAATTCCTTTATTTCCATGTCTTCCAGACATTTTATCACCAATTTTTAATTGATGTTTTTTTGCAATATAAAAACAAATAATATGACAATTTTTAAAAATTGTTTTAACATCACTATTATATTTGTGATTATTGAGTGTAATCGCAATAACCCTTCCCTGTAGATTTGCGGGAGCACGAAAAGAAGTCTCTTTTGTAGATTCAATATTTTGTCCAACAATATCATATAATAATTTTTCATGGGGTAATAAGGGTGTATTATCCACAGGAGTAATCTTTCCTATTAATATTGTATGTTCTGTAATGAAAGAACCGATAGTAATAATACCATTTGAATCAAGATGAGATAAATATTTCTCTGCAATAGGTAATTTAGCTGTAATTATGTGTTCACTGTTTAAAGTTTCTTTTAAATCGATTTCATATTTTTCGATATGTAAAGAAGTATATTTTTGTTCATCTATAATGGTTTTATTGAGAATAATCGCATCTTCAAAATTATATCCTTCCCAAGGTAAATAAGCAACCATTAAATTTTTACCTAACGCTAATCTTCCTTTATCACTAGTTGAACAATCTACTAATAAATCCCCTTTTTGTACCCATTGTAATGGTTGAACAATTGGTTTTTGGATTTGAAATGTATTTTGATTTGTTCGTTCATAATTTTGTAGTAAAAAAGTCTGAATTTGCCATTTTTGTGTTTGAGATTGATTAAATTGACTAATTTCAAATCGCGAACTTAAATATGTATTCCAAAAATACACATTTTGTGTATACAAAATGAAATTTTGTTTTTGATGAATTGGTAATTTTTTATAAAATTGAAATAAAAGACAATTCAATTTGTTTGATGACGATAGAAACGAATTCACTTTACTTGGTGTTTCCGGTAATTTCTTATTTAAAAACAAATACTTTTTGCGATATAAACCAGCCCTAGCGACTGGTTGAGAAGCATTATAAATCGAAATACAATTTTTATCACAAGTGAGAATAATGCCAGATAAATGTGTTTGAAGATTTAAACCACAATCACTAATAACTCGATTTTCAAAACTATTATATATATAGGATGCTTGAGGTGAAAGTAATGGAATAGATTGTCTTTGCATATTTGATCCCATTAAAACACGATTTGCATCATTATGTTCCATAAATGGAATGATGGATGTTGCAATAGAAATTAAATTATAAGTTGAATAACTTTGATAATGAGTTTGAGATGTATTTTGTCTTATTAATTTTTGATTGAATCGAACAACAGCAATTTTGTGTTTTACAAAACCTAAATTAGATTTATGAATATCTGCTGCTAAAATAGCAAAATTTTTTTCTTTAATCGCTGTTAATGCAGTTGGTCGAAATTGATTTTGAATTTGACCTTTATAAATTTGATAAAAAAAAGATTCTAAACATCCATTTTTATTTGGTAAAGTAAAAATAGTTAACGAATTCACTAAACCTGCGTTTTGGCCTTCTGGTGTTTCAATTGGACAAATTCGACCAAAATAAGTGGAATGTATACTCCGAATCTCCATACCAGCTGTTTCTTTTTTTATACCATTTGGTCCCATTGCACTAATTCGACGTTTATGCGTTAATTCAGCTAAAGGATTAACTTGATCTAAAAATTGTGATAAAGCACAAGAACCAAAAAATTCTCGTAAAACACTATTAATAGGTTTAGTAGTAAAAAGATAAGGTAATGAATTACCTTTTTTATTTTTTTCAGTTAATAAGTTATGTAATCTAAATAAAGAGTGATGTATTTGTAATTGTAGTAATTCTCCAATCGATCGAATTCGTCGATTTTGTAAATCATCAATATCATCAAATTGTTTTTTATGTTTACTTACTTGAATTAAATATAATGTAATTTTTAAAAAATCAATTGGAGTAAGAGTAGTTTTGTGAGTTTTTAAACCTAATTTAGAATTTAGATTTTGGCGCCCAATGCGACCTAAATCATAATTTTGAATATTTAAAAATTTCTGTAAAATTGAATTTAGATTGATGGAATTAGAAACTAGTTGTGCATTTTCATCAATTATATTAAACACAATTTCCGATTTGATTTGATTTAACTCAGAAAGTTTTTCTAAATTGCGATCAACTGAATTAAAAACAATTGGAAATGGAATTAAATTTTGTAATTTTTTAAAAGTAAAACCAATTGTTTTTAAAAAAAGAGCGATTGGAATTTTGGGTGTTTGTTTCATACATATCCAAATTTGACGTCGCTTATCCATCTCCAAACGTAGCCATACTCCACGTTGTGCAATAATATCAACGTAGAAAGTCCTATAATATTTTCCTGTTTGAGCTGTCTGAGGATTTAAATTCTTATGAATCAATTGTTTATAATAAATACCTTCAGCTCTAATTAATTGATTAACAAGAATTCTTGGAGACCCATTTATAATGAAATGTCCCCGTTTTGTCATAATAGGTAAATTCCCTAAACAAACCCAAGAAAATTGAATTTTATTTTGTAAAAAATATGTAATTTACTATTGCAAAAAGAATAAAGAACTAAACAAATAAATTTCTTTATATTTAGCTCAAAAAGGTTGTGTTTTTTTTTTAACTAAAAAAAAATCAAAATACAGATTTATAATTAAATTGAATTATAGTAAGGTTCTATAAAATATTTTTATTTAAAAAGAAAATTTCAATTTTGTAGTACTCAAATTGAATCAAATAAAAATATAATTTTTTAGATTTATAATTTACCTTTAATAAAAATGTCTAAATTTATGTTTTGTATTAAAACAAAATGTAGTCAATAGAATTAATTATAAATATCTGAAAAGAATTAACGTACTGGAACATAAAGTTTACAGCTAAATGTTTTAGATTGATAGATTGCAAGTTGTGGATTACTAAAAATTGGTATAAGTTTATAATATTGACTAAAAAAAATAATTTGAAATTTTGTATTACTCCAAAAAATAGGTTTTTTAAGAGAGATTTCTCTACTTAAACCTTTTTTTAAGAATGCATAAAAACTATTTCGCTGAATTTTTAATAAATCAATAAAAAAAAATAAAAATCGATAAAAAATCATAACTAAAATTTGACTAAATAAAATTGGCGAAAAAATCGCCTAATAATTGCCTAATTAATGAACAATTTAAATAATGTAAATGCTGCTTTCCCGAGAATCTGACATAATTCGATTATTCAATTTGTGTTAACTAGGACTTGTATCTTATTATAGCAAATAAAAACTGATTTGTCAAGTCTCGGATAGAGAGGGATTCGAACCCCCGGTAGTTTTACACTACGTCGGTTTTCAAAACCGGTGCATTAAACCTCTCAGCCATCTATCCAGATGAGTCGAACTGGATTTGAACCAGCGAAGATAAAATCAATGGATTTACAATCCATCCCCATTAACCACTCGGGCATCGACTCAGTAAAAACACTCATTTTCAAAATATGGGGATAGAGGGACTTGAACCCTCATGATATTAAGAATCAACGGATTTTCTATAACATGGAACCTATAGGACTTTCTCTTCACTTTATTCGCTGAAAGTGTAACCTATAAAGTCTCTACACTTGTATTTCTACTAGCTCGGGATTAAAGAAAACTAAAACAATTTTTTTTCCGATTTAGGGTTAATTCATTTAAAAAATATTTCTATTTTAAAGCTCATTTTGAATAAGTCCGCAGCGTCTACCAATTTCGCCATATCCCCGTATTACACTGTTGTAGATTCTACACCTCTTTTCAAAAAATGTCAATCATATTGACATTTATATATTTGACTTTGTCAAGTGGGTAGAATTGTATTTAGGATGATTTAGTATATATTTATTTGAAAATTTTAGAATTGCGTCGTAAAGGTCGTGTCACTAATTCTAATATATCGCTTGCATTAAAAAAACCATGAATTTGAGCAAAAGTAAATTCAACTGACCATTTGGTATTAATACCACGAGATTCTAATGGATTAGCTAAGCCCATACCTGTAATTACTAAATCAGGTTGAAATTCATGAATTCGTTGGATTTGATTATAATTATCTGGTTTTTCAACAATTCTTGGTAAAGAACATTGCATTTGTTGACAAGTTTGTTTTAATAATTGTAATTCACTAGCTTGAAATCTTTTATCTAAATAAGGAATTCCAATTTCATTAACAATCATTCCACATCTTATTAGAAATCGAGCTAAAGAAATTTCAAGAAGATTATCGCCCATAAAAAAAACCGATTTATTTTTCACTAAATCACAATATTCTTGTAATTGTGCCCATATTTGTTGTTCGCGTTCAACTAAATGAATAGGTTTTTGTTTGAAAGTGTCACATATTTTTTCAATCCATTGGCGTGTGCCATCAGGTCCTATAGGAAATGGTGCGCCAATTAATTTACATTTTCGTCTTCGCATTAAAGTAGTTGCTGTTCGACTTAAAAATGGATTAATACCACAAACATATACATTAGAATTTAAAGTAGGTAAATCAATATAATTTTGTGAAGGTAACCAACCATCAATTTGAATATTCTGTTTTTGAAGTTCTATTGTTAATTGATTTGCAACAGTATTAGAAACAGATCCAAAAAGAACTAATTTGTTTCGTGTTGAATTAGAAGAAGTATTTTGCCGAGTACAACGGTGTACTAATGCAGCTAAAACTGTATCTTCGCCTTGTGTAAAAGCATAATCTAATCCATTTGCGCGTGCAACAACAATAGGAATTTTAAGATCAAGTTCAATTCTAGGCGCCAATCCTTCTAAGTCCATTTTAATAATTTCAGTTGTACACGTGCCAATCCAAATAATAACACTTGGATTTCGATTTTGTTTAATTTGCAAACATAACCGTTTTAATTCTTTAAAATCATTTAATTGGGCTGAAATATCGCTTTCTTCTAATTCTGCCATAGCATATCGAGGTTCGGCAAAAATCATAACACCTAATGCATTTTGTAGAAAATAACCACATGTTTTTGTTCCAATAACAAGAAAAAAACTATCTTCTATTTTTTGGTATAACCAAGCTACACAACTAATTGGACAAAAAGTATGATAATTACCTGTTTCACATTCAAAATTTAATTGAGTATTCATTTGAGAGTATTTAATTATTCAATAAATAAAACGTTATTCTTAATCTGAGATTGATCACAACATTGATTAGTCAAATAAAAGTCTGATAATAATTTGAAGAGTTGTTGATCAGTTAATTCACTAGGAATCACACCTTCCGGAACAGAAAGTAATTGATCCACAATGTTTAAATAAAAATCACAAATATAATTTAAATTTGAGAATGATTCGGCTAATTCAAATAAAGTTTTACCTTGCACTCGTGAAATCCTAATATCTTCTATTAATGGTAATATATCAAGCACAGGCATCGGACAAGCTTCAACATATTTATCAATTAAATCTCTTTTGTATGTTCTATTTGCAACTAAACCAGCCAATCGTAAAGGATGTGTTTTTGATTTTTCTCGAACTGAGGCCGTAATTCGATTTGCTGCAAATAAAGCATCAAAACCATTATCTGTAATAATTAAACAAAAATCTGAATAATTAAGTGGAGCCGCAAAACCGCCGCATACAACATCTCCTAATACATCAAATAAAATAATATCATATTCAAAAAACGCATTTAATTCTTTTAAAAGTTTAACTGTTTCGCCAACAACATATCCTCCACACCCAGCTCCAGCTGGCGGTCCACCTGCTTCCACACAACTTACTTTATTATAACCAACATAAATCACATCTTCAGGCCATATATCTTCATAATGATAATCTTTACTTTGTAATGTATCGATAATTGTTGGAATTAAAAATCCAGTTAATGTAAAAGTACTATCATGTTTTGGATCACAACCTATTTGCAATACTTTTTGACCTCGTCGAGCTAAAGCAATCGCTAAATTACAACTAATAGTTGATTTTCCTATTCCCCCTTTTCCATAAATGGCTATTTTCATTTTGTGTTCTTTTTAACTCAACTCAAAAAAACACAAAATGCTCTCCAAGAACAAAAAAATAAATAATAATATACTTAATTTTAGTATTTTGATTGATTCTTTTTATGAAAAAAACAAGCTTGTAATATAAAATAAAAAATTGTGTGAAATGATAGAAACAGTTGTCTCAAATTTTGGTTTTCTTAGTTTATTTATTACAATGATTTTATATTGTATAAAAATAACTCTCAAAACTCTCTCCAAAAATTGGACTTTTGGAAGTTTAATAATCTCAAATATAATACTTTTCTGTTTTTTAAGTATTCGTTGGTATAATTCACATCATTTTCCAGTTAGTAATCCGCTCAAAAAAAGTCTTAAAGTGCTAAAATAAAGATTATATCAAGGAAATTGTGTTTAGAATTCTTTAAAACGATTGAATTGAAGAATTCTTCATCTGATCATCGATTTTAAAGAGATCATCTTTATTTTGTTGTTTCTAAAATCCAAAATCGAACCAAACCCAACATTCAGATTTGCAAAATGCTAATTGTATAATTGAAAAAAGTGATTATGCAAAATTACTATCATTAATTAAAGCTATATGTATTTTGAAAATACTTGTATAGTTTTGAGAGATTCCTTTCTTATTTTTATGAATCTTTATTATTTATTTGCTGGGTTTTAACTAGTATTCAATTTTGTGTTGAAATTTCAACAAAACAAAATTGGCTAGGTATAATTTTAACACCGGTGACATTCATTATTTATTGTTTTAATTCTTTTTATATTCCTTTACAATTTCAGACAATTCAACCTTTAATTCCAGCTCTTAAATCGAATTGGTTAATTATGCATGTCACAGTCATGTTAGTGAGTTATGCTTCTCTCATTTGTGGTTCTTTACTCGCAATTGCTTTTTGTTGTCTTTTTTATCTGCACTTAAAATGTATTTCATATAATAAAACACAATTTTTAAAAAAATTGGATAATTATAGTTATCGAATTATTGGTTTTGGTTTTCCTTTTTTAACATTAGGAATTTTATCTGGAGCTATTTGGGCAAATGAAGCATGGGGCTCCTATTGGAGTTGGGATCCAAAAGAAACCTGGGCTTTAATCACTTGGATTTTGTTTGCGATTTATTTACATACGCGATATATTTATGGATGGTCAGGTTTGAAATCCTCACTTTTAGGTTCTTTAGGTTTTATTATTATTTGGATTTGTTATATTGGTGTTAATCTTTTAGGCAAAGGTCTTCATAGTTATGGTTGGTTAGTGTAAAGGCATGAGTATTTTAATTGAAAATTTAGTTAAAAAATCAAATAATCAATATATTTTAAATCATCTTAATTTAGAAATTCAAACAGGCAAACTGGTCACACTTTTAGGACCTTCAGGATCTGGTAAATCCACTTTATTAAGAATTATTGCTGGTTTTGAAGAAGCAGATTCTGGTTCTATATGGTTAACAGGAAAAAAAACCACAAATCTCAAAATACAAGAACGTCAGATTGGATTTGTTTTTCAAGATTATGCGCTTTTTCCTCATTTAACTATTTTTGAAAATATTGCTTTTGGGATGCGAATTCGACAAATTGATCCAAAAATAATTCACTTTCGAGTTCAAGAATTATTACAATTAATTGAATTAGAAAATAAAAGTGAATATTATCCTTATCAATTATCAGGTGGACAAAAACAACGTATCGCTTTTGTACGAGCTTTAGCTATTGAACCCAAAATATTATTATTAGATGAACCTTTTGGTGCATTAGATAGACAAGTTCGACAAAATTTAAGAAGATGGCTTTGCCATTTCTTAAATGAAATTCAAGTGACAACTATTTTAGTCACGCATGATCAACAAGAAGCTTTTGAAATTTCAGATGAAATTATTATTTTTAATAATGGTCAAATTCAACAAATTGGTTTAGCTCAAGAATTAATTGATTATCCTTATACGTCATTTGTTCAATCTTTTATATTACCTTAAAACTGTAGTGATTTTAAATTTTGAAAGAAAGTAAAATATTGTAAAAATAAATCAATTATGGGATTACCATGGTATAGAGTACATACAGTAGTTTTAAATGATCCAGGTCGACTTATCTCTGTACATTTAATGCATAGTTCATTAGTGTCTGGTTGGGCTGGTTCAATGGCATTTTATGAATTAGCGATTTTTGATCCATCCGATCCAGTTTTAAATCCTATGTGGAGACAAGGCATGTTTGTAATACCGTTCATGACACGTCTTGGAATTACACAATCTTGGGGCGGTTGGACAATTAACGGCGAAACTTCTTTCAATACAGGAATTTGGAGTTATGAAGGAGTTGCCACTGCTCATATTTTATTATCAGGAGCTCTTTTTGCTGCTGCTCTTTGGCATTGGGTTTATTGGGATTTAGAACTATTTAGAGATCCAAGAACTGGAAAACCTGCGCTAGATTTACCTAAAATTTTTGGAATTCATCTATTTCTAGCAGGTCTTTTATGTTTTGGTTTTGGGGCTTTTCATACAACTGGTTTATATGGACCAGGAATTTGGTTATCAGATCCTTTTGGAATTTCTGGTAGTGTTCAACCTATTCAACCTAGTTGGGGAGTCGAGGGTTTTGATCCTTTTAATCCAAATGGTATTGCGTCTTTTAAAATATAAATATTTGATGGGACTGTATACAACTTCGCTATATGCTGGAAATTTTGTATTTAATAGTCCAAGTAAAATACTGGAAAAATCTATTTATATTGAAATAATCAGCAGGAATACACATTCCTCAGAGACTATATGCGAAGCAACTTTAAATTTAGTAGAGATTCTTAAATTCAAATTTTGAAATTAAGAAGATAAGTGGATTCTTTTTTTATTTTGAATATTTACATTCTTATGCTTAAAAACTGTTTTTATGGGAAACATATAAATCTAAATTTGAAATTAAAATGTATTTCTCAATATAGAACATTTAACTATTCATCAACTTGGATTCTAAATTGGATAAATGATTCTTTACATTTTGAAAATCAAATCAAAATACACAAATATCCATTTTTAAAAATATCGAATTTTTTTATTCTTCTACAAAAAGAAAAAATTAAAAATTTTTTTTTATTTGTTAATTATTTAAATATACAGATGTTTTTGAAAATCATTAAACAACCAAATGGTTATCAATATAGTGAATTTCAAAATAGTCCATTAATTACCTATTTGAACAATTCTTCTTTAATTAGCACTAAATTTATTGTTTATACAAGATGGTGGAGATTTCAAAAATTAAAAAAAACAAAAAGAAACCAATTGTTTACTTTCAAAACTGTTCAACGAATAGTTCGATTGTATCTTAATCTTAATAATCTTTAAAGTTGAAGATCGAGTCCAAACATTTTATTTAAGCATCATATTGCGGCTGGAATTTTAGGTATTTTAGCTGGTTTATTTCACTTATGTGTTCGTCCATCTCAACGACTTTATAATGCTTTAAGTATGGGAAATATTGAAACAGTATTATCAAGTAGTATAGCTGCTGTTTTTTGGTCTGCATTTGTGGTATGTGGTACAATGTGGTATGGTTCCGCTACAACACCAATTGAACTTTTTGGACCAACACGTTATCAATGGGATCAAGGTTTTTTTGCTACTGAAATTGAGAAAAGAATTACTCAAACAGTTCAGGCTGGTGGAAGTCTTTCAGAAGCTTGGAATCAAATTCCAGAAAAATTGGCTTTTTATGATTATATTGGAAATAATCCTGCTAAAGGTGGATTATTTCGATCTGGAGCAATGAATAGTGGAGATGGGATTGCAGTTGGATGGTTAGGACATGCTTTTTTCCAAGATAAATATGGAAATGAATTACATGTACGACGAATGCCCACATTTTTTGAAACTTTTCCTGTTATTCTTTTAGATAATGATGGAATTGTAAGAGCGGATATTCCTTTTAGACGAGCTGAATCTAAATATAGTATTGAACAGGCAGGAGTTTCTGTCACTTTTTTTGGAGGCGAATTAGATGGTATTACTTTTAATGATCCATATACAGTTAAAAAATATATTCGACGAGCACAATTAGGTGAAATTTTTGAATTTGATCGAGCTACATTAAAATCAGATGGAGTTTTTAGAAGTAGTCCACGGGGATGGTTTACTTTTGGTCATTTATGTTTTGGATTAATTTTCTTTTTTGGACATATTTGGCACGGAGCTAGAACTATCTTTAGAGATGTATTTGCTGGTATTGATACTGATTTAGATGAACAAGTTGAATTTGGCGCTTTTCAAAAAGTTGGGGATATTACTACAAGAAGACGAGCAATTTAATTTTATTTTATTCAAACTATGGAAGCTTTAGTTTATACATTTTTCGAGTAAAAATACACAATATACAAAATAAAGGTATAAATTCTGAATCTAAATTGATTAAAAAAGAAATTAGAATAAGAATTCTAAAAAATAAATTCTATTTTAAAATATTTTTTTTTATAGATTACTTATATTTGAAAAATTCATTAAAACGAAATAGACACAATTTTTGCTTACTTGAAAGACGATTTGTGTCTATTAATAAAAATGATAAAAAGCTAGAGTTAATGAAAATTAGTTAACTAGTTTCTATTTTAGATCTATTTTTCTAAAAAGGATTAATTGGAACATTAGGAATTATCTTTTTTGCTATTTTTTTTCGCGAACCTCCGCGAATTATTAAATAAATAAAACACATACACCAAATATTTTAATACAATCCAAAAGAAAGTAATGTCAATTTTTTGTGTTTTCTTTTATGGCGAAAAGTGAAACAAAGGAAACAAGTATGGTAACCACATTAGGGACTTTATTAAGTCCCTTAAATTCTGAATATGGAAAAGTAACTCCAGGATGGGGCACTACTCTTATAATGGTATTTTTTATGGCCTTATTTACTGTTTTTCTACTTATTATATTAGAAATTTATAATAGTGATGTTTTAATTAATGAAATTCCAATGAGTTGGGAATCTTTAATTAACTAAGCAAATAGGGTAGTCTACAATTTATACTTTTATAAAGAGAATGTTAACCTTAAAAATTTTTGTTTACATCGTAGTAACTTTTTTTATTTCATTATTTATATTTGGATTTCTTTCAAATGATCCTGGCCGAAATCCAGGTCAAGGAAATTAAAAATTTCTAGTGTTTAAACACTAGAAATTTTTATAAAGTGAGCTAGGCACAATATTTTAATTATGCGGGGTAGAGCAGCTTGGTAGCTCGCAAGGCTCATAATCTTGAGGTCGTAGGTTCAAATCCTATTCCCGCTAGATTGTTTTTGAATAAATGCAAAATACAGCTTTCTTTATCACTCTATTACTTGCATGTTTATTAGTGAGTTTAACAGCCTATTTTATTTATATTGGTTTCGGTCCTCCCTCTTTACAATTACGTGATCCTTTTGAGGAACATGAAGATTAATCTTTATAAATTTATTCCACTTTTGTTTATATATTTGCTATAATAACTCCTAAAAATATATAAATTTTTATTTGAACATTGTTTTATGCCATTTATTTTCTTAAAATTACCTGAAGCATATACACTTTTTAGTCCATTAGTAGATATTCTTCCTATTATTCCTGTTCTTTTTTTACTTTTAGCTTTCGTTTGGCAAGCTTCAGTTAGTTTTCGATAATCTTTAAAATAATAATAGATTATGAATAATGTACTTTTGCAATTAATTTCTTTATTTTTAATTTTAGTAACTGGTCCATTAGTGATTATATTACTCACAAATCAAAATGGAAATTTATAGAAAAAAAAAAAAAAAAATAAATAAAAAATGATTCCAGATAATCAAATTTATATTGCTATTTTTTTATCTTTAATAAATGCCTTATTAGCATTACGATTAGGAAATGTTTTATATCATAGCTAATACTTATATTCTAAATCCTATAAGTATTAGCTATTCAATCATATTATGATAAATCGCTACCGTGGAAGGCGATATTTTGTTTAAAAATCGAAATATCCAATATTTAAAAATAGTATCTAAAAAAACAGGAAAAATTGAAATTATCAATAAAATTGAGTCTTGATTGAAATCAATATTCAAAAAATTGAGCAATATTTCTAAACTTAATTTCCAAACTTGTGATGAATGAAAACCTACTAATAAATCAGTACTCAATATTAAGAGAAATGCTTTTTTTGGATCACTTAAATTATAAATCAATTCTAAACAAAACGATTTTAAAATAATTAATTGAGGTGTTGATTTAATCAATAAATACCAAAAAATAAAAAACATACAAAAATTGGTTATTAATTGAGTAAATTGGGTATGAATTTGATTTTGATTTGTTTGAATTAATTTGATATAAAAACAAGATTCTAAATTGGATTTGACTGAATGTGAAAGAAATAAATCAAAAAAAGCTTGATCTTGTTGATTTTGCATTTGTAAATAATTGTGTTGTTTTTGGGTCCAATTGAATTGAAGAATTTGATCAAACCAATAAGTGTCTGGAACAAACCAATAAATGCTAAAATAAAGAATCAAATAAATCAGATATGGAAATACTATTAAATTAACCACACATTTTAGCGAAGCAATAGTTTGATAACGAGAAAAACGCAATTCTTGTAAAACACTCAAATTTGACGAATTCAATAATTGTTGACAGAATCGCAAAGTAGTTCTCCAAATAGAGCGAGGTATAAATCCTAATTTTTCAAAAGATTTGTGTGAACTCATATATGTAAACAAAAAAAAAAAAAATATATATATATATATATATATGTATCTCTCTAGATATGATCCAATTAATGAATTGGGGAGATTCCAATTCATTAATTATTATTGAGTTGCCTGATATCGAGCTCGAGCTCGTTTATAAATAAAATTTGCTTCAACTTTTTGCTTTTTATTAGTAGCTTTTTCAAAATTTTGTTTCGCAATCAAAAACTGATTTTGTAATACATTGGTATCTAATTCAGAATTAGTTTCTACTTCATTAACTAAAATAGTCACTTGATTTTGTTTAATAAGTGCAAAACCACCAAGTAATATAAGAGAAGTCCATTTTTTTTGTTGTCTATATAACATCACCCCTATATCTAAAGCTGTGATAAGAGGCGCATGATTTGCTAATATACCCATTTGACCTGTATTTGTTGGAAGAATAATTTCTTCTACTTGTTGATTTAAAACAATGTTTTCTGGTGTAATAACACAAATATTTAAAATCATAAATAATTTTTGTACAATATTTAATCTTGTAAAGTGGTCGCTTTTTCAATTGCTTCATCAATTGTTCCAACTAAATAAAAAGATTGTTCAGGTAAATTATCTAATTGACCAGTTAAAATTAAATTAAATCCACGAATTGTTTCTTTTAAACTGACATATTTTCCTGGTGATCCTGTAAAAACTTCAGCAACAAAAAAAGGTTGAGATAAAAATCGTTCAATTTTTCGCGCTCGAGCTACCACTAATCGATCTTCTTCTGATAATTCATCTAAACCTAATATAGCAATAATATCTTGTAATTCTTTATAACGTTGTAATGTTTGTTTAACAGTTTGAGCACAATCATAATGTTCATCTCCAACAATCCAGGGTTGTAACATTGTGGAAGTTGAATCTAAAGGATCTACTGCTGGATAAATACCTTTTGAAGCTAAAGCTCGAGATAAAACAGTTGTTGCATCTAAATGAGCAAAAGTAGTAGCAGGAGCTGGATCTGTTAAATCATCAGCTGGAACATAAATAGCTTGAATGGAAGTAATCGATCCATTTTTAGTAGAAGTAATCCGTTCTTGTAATCCACCCATTTCCGATGCTAATGTGGGCTGATAACCCACAGCTGAAGGCATACGTCCTAATAAAGCTGACACTTCAGATCCTGCTTGAACAAATCGAAAAATATTATCAATAAATAATAAAACATCTTGTTTATTAATATCTCTAAAATATTCAGCCATTGTTAATGCAGTTAATCCAACTCGCATTCGCGCTCCTGGTGGCTCATTCATTTGTCCATAAACTAAAGCCACTTTCGATTCTTGTAAATTTTGTTCATTAATCACTTTTGATTCTTTCATTTCCATATATAAATCATTGCCTTCACGTGTTCTTTCTCCTACTCCCCCAAACACAGAAACTCCTCCATGTGCTTTAGCGATATTATTAGTAAACTAGGTAGGCCATTTTAGCCAATACCCGTCTTTCGATCCGGACGTGAAAGTTTCCCTTCATCCGGCTCTCGGTTTAAGATCCAACTACGGAAGACTATTTTATTTGGGCACAGATTTTTCTAAGTGACTCTTTTGGATGTACCAATGTGTATGGAGTGTTTGTAGATTTGTATATGTATCAGATCCACCTTTCGATTTTGGAATAAGCTGATGTACTTCAATAGAATCCCATTGGTGTAAAGCGTTCATTACCCCCATTTACATTCTCCATTTTGGATTCGAATTAATTTGGAAACTCTGTGATTGAACCCACAGTATTGTTCTGTTCTATAAGCCCAATACAAATGATTACCATCGTATGGAGAAGCATTTCCTTTTATCTTAACGTAATTCGAAGATCTCATCCATATCATTTTTGGTAGGAAATTTGTCTTCAATTGTCCTTTTATGAAGCTTTTTGCTGTCAAAATCCAATTATTTTGATAATCTTTTCCTCTGAAATGATATGTTTGCCCTTCTGGGAAGTATTTTAGCTTTAATCGTGTTCGGGCGTGAAACCCTTTTGATTTTCTGCGAAATACCCAAGCTCTAATTTGATTAAATACAATATAATCTATTTTAGAGAATGCTTGTGTACATTCCGAGTATTGAAAATAATTTGCCCAGCCTATTATTCGACTGGACAGTAGATTTATTAAGGAGTAGCTTGAAGCAGATCTATTTTCCTGAATTAATTTCCGGATACGTAATATAATTTTGGCTTTACTTGTTTTTGAAGGATGAATTTTAACATTGTATACTCCATTATATTTGTTTTTGATTGAAATTATCTGGAAGCCTAAGAACTCAAAACCATCTGTTGACTTAACTATGTTTCTTTTTGCATTTGCTAATTTTAATCCGATCTCTTTTTCCATCCAAATTGCGATTTCATTACTTATTTGAGTAATATCTTCATGTTTGGGAGCGGTGATGACCAAATCATCTGCATATCTTAAGAATCCAATGGCAGCTTTTTGGTGTGTTTTCGATACTTTGGAACTTCGTCCAATAATTGGACACCATTCATTTGCATACCATTTTGTAATATGATCTGCTAATCCATGTAGGGCAATGTTAGCTAAAAGTGGAGAAATGACTCCATTTTGAGGCGTTGCTTCAATTGATTGAAGCACTTCATCTGGTTTGTTTGAATAACTGACCATAATGTTGGCTTTTAACCATACATTGATTTGATTTTTCATTTGGTCAAATGTGGATAGTTTGTGTAGTAACTTATTATGATCGATTTTGTCAAAACATTTTTGCATATCGGCGGTAAGAACATATCGAGATTTGGCTCTTAGTGAGAGCCATAGTGTGCTTATAGCATCATGAATCGACCTTCCAGGTCTAAATCCGTAGGAGGTCGATTCAAAGATGGCCTCCCATTCTGGCTCCAAGGCCATTTTTGCCAGCATTTGTTTTGCACGATCTTCAAGAGTCGGAATGTCTAGAGGCCGCCATTCGCTTTCGCTTTTTGTAGGTTTTGAAATATAAGTTCTCTTAATTGAACTGGCTTTTCCATCAAGCTTAAGTCGATAAGCTAATTTCATTTTGTTCTCATGTGAAATTGCTTTCACACCAGTGGTGTCACATCGTTTTTTTTCTGTGGTTATTTGTCTAACTGCTAAGAATTTAGCATCTAAACTACCAATAATTCTTCGTTGTAATGCGTGAACTATTGCTTTCTTCCCATGTTTACTAGCCTTATAAACTCTTCTTTGTTGTCTAGAAATCCTCTTTTGAACTAAAATCCAATTGATGTCATTCCACGCTATTTTGCTCATTTTGACTTGATTGTTTATATTCTTAAACCCTTTTGGACGTCAGCATATCATTTATACTGCTATGTGCAAAAATGCATTCGCTTTTTCCAAAAGTCTTTCATCTATTAGTCATAAGGAACTGCGATTCCTACCTTTCTCGAGAATTACTCGTATATTGGAGATCTAATAAATTTTAAACCGTTCCTCTAAATTATCTACGCAGGTTAGATGTATACAATATACCTAGACCGAATAGATTCTAAGCGTTAAGGCCAAATTAAACCTTTACGTTTCAGTCATCTTAAAAGATTCCTCTTGTTATCTATTTATTGATATAGTTTCTAATAATGATAGATAAGTTCATGGTCCAAGGATAGATACTTGAGTATATTGGGATTGAAGTCTTCTCCCTCTTAGCATCATCATGCTGCATTTTGTACACCTTTGCTTAACTTCCTTATTCGCAAAATAAGTAATCAAGGTGAACAAACTGAATGCTTAGTCATTTGGGCAAATTCTCATTGCCATAACTTAGAAGTTCATACATTAAAGTATGTGGATTTTTCTCCTTTTAGGCCATTGAAAATGTAAAGGATTCCTTCCAAACGGCTCGCACAATTAATTCCATGATTAAAACTGTTTTACCCACTCCAGCTCCTCCAAATAATCCAATTTTACCTCCACGTCGATAAGGTGCTAATAAATCAACCACTTTAATACCAGTTTCAAAAATAGATAATTTGGTATCTAAATCAACAAAAGCTGGAGCTGATCGATGAATCGCAAAGCCCATATCAGATTGAACTGGTCCTAGATTATCCACTGTTTCGCCAAGAACATTAAAAATTCGTCCTAAAGTAGCAATTCCAACTGGCACAGTTAATGCTTTCCCTGTATCAAACACTTGCATTCCACGCATTAAGCCATCAGTTGCACTCATAGAGATTGCTCGGACACAATGATCCCCTAACAATTGTTGTACTTCACAAGTTACATTAATCTCGTCACCAGCACTATTTTTACCTTCTATTCTAAGAGAATTATAAATATTAGGCATTTTACTAGGAGGAAAAGAAATATCTAAAACAGGTCCAATAATTTGGGTCACATGCCCAATATTTTGTGTATTCATTGTAAATTTAATTTTAAAAATATTGAATTTAGAAGTAAAGTTTTGGTTGCTATTATAACTTATACAAATTTAAATTTGCAAATAAGATCATTTGTATTAAAATAAGAAAAGAGTTTCAGAAAGAGCTTATAGTCTAATGGATAAGACCTCAACCTTCTAAGTTGTAGATGAAGGTTCGAGTCCTTCTGAGCTCAACTAAAATAAATTTCATGACTCGAAAAGCTTTAATTCAAAGACAACAAAAAAGATGTGTACTGAATAATCTTTACTTTAAAAAACGCCAATTTTTGAAAAATAAAATTAAAATACAAAATTTAGTTAAAAAGAAAATTTATTGGCATTTTAAACTTCAACAACTACCAATTAATTCTAGTAAAGTTCGTCTTCATAATCGGTGTATGATTAGTGGACGACCTAGAGGGACATTTCAATTTTTTCAGTTATCACGTCATTTTATTAGAGAATATGCCCATAGAGGCCTTTTACCAGGAATTATTAAAGCCTCTTGGTAAGCCCTCTCATTTTAGCTTAATTGTGTATTAGTAACCAATTTAAACACACACAAAATCAAATTATGGGTAAAATTTATAACTGGTTTGAAGAACGATTAGAAATTCAATCGATTGCTGATGATATTAAAAGTAAATATGTGCCTCCTCATGTGAATATATTTTATTGTTTAGGAGGTATCACTTTTACCCTTTTTCTTGTTCAAGTCGCTACTGGTTTCGCAATGACATTTTATTATAGACCAACAGTTGCAGAAGCTTTTGATTCTGTTCAATATATTATGACTAATGTAAATTATGGATGGTTAATTCGATCGATTCATCGTTGGTCAGCTAGTATGATGGTTTTAATGATGATTCTTCATGTGTTTCGGGTTTATTTAACAGGTGGGTTTAAAAAACCACGTGAATTAACTTGGCTTACTGGTGTAATTATGGCTGTATGTACAGTTTCTTTTGGAGTAACCGGATATTCTTTACCTTGGGATCAAATAGGTTACTGGGCTGTCAAAATTGTCACTGGTGTTCCAGATGCTATACCTATAATTGGTAATTTTATTGTTGAATTATTAAGAGGAGGTATTGGAGTTGGACAAGCCACTTTAACACGTTTTTATAGTTTACATACATTTTTACTCCCTTTATTAACAGCAGTGTTTATGCTTATGCATTTTTTAATGATTCGAAAACAAGGAATTTCTGGACCTCTTTAAATCTTCAAAATAATAGAAATATAAATTAAGCAAAAAGTTTTATGGCAGTTACTAAAAAACCAAACTTATCAGATCCGTTTTTACGTGCAAAATTATCTAAAGGTATGGGACATAATTATTATGGAGAACCAGCCTGGCCAAATGATCTTTTATATATTTTTCCAGTATGTATTTTAGGAAGTTTTGCAATTATTGTTGGTTTAGCGATTTTAGATCCAGCAGCGATAGGTGAACCTGCAAATCCTTTTGCGACACCATTAGAAATTTTACCAGAATGGTATTTTTATCCAGTTTTTCAAATTTTACGAACTGTGCCTAATAAATTATTAGGGGTTTCTTTAATGACTGCAGTTCCTGTGGGCTTATTAACAGTTCCTTTTATAGAAAATATAAACAAATTTCAAAATCCATTTCGACGTCCAGTTGCCACTACTGTTTTTTTATTAGGAACAATTGTGGCTATTTGGTTAGGAATTGGAGCAACTTTACCAATTGATATTTCTTTAACATTAGGTCTATTTTAAAATCTCAAAATAGACCTATTTGAACTTTCAGTTTAAAGCAATACAGGAGAATTGAACTCCTACTTTCTGAATGGCAATCAGATGCGCTACCTTTACACCAGTATTGCTTATTGTACTCTTTACTCGTGAGTTACCTGGGAATTGAACCCAGAACTTTTCGGTTAAAAGCCGATTACTCTACCATTGAGTTAGTAACTCATAAATTTTTGATTTAAAATGCACATATGTCAAGATATAGAGGTCCAAAATTAAAAATTATTCGTCGACTAGGAAATTTACCTGCATTAACTCAAAAAACTTCGAAGAAAAAAAATCCACCTGGTCAACATGGAAAACAAACTAATAAACCTTCTACTTATGCAATACGCTTAATAGAAAAACAAAAACTTAAATATAATTATGCACTTAATGAGAAAAAATTATATTCTTATATAAAAAAAGCTCGAAGAAGTCGTAAATCCACAACTCAAGTGTTACTTCAACTTTTAGAAATGAGATTAGATAATATTTTATATCGAGCTGGAGTTACTCATACTATTGGTGCAGCTAGACAATTAATTAACCATGCTCATATTTTAGTGAATAATAAAAAAATGTCTATTCCAAGTTATCACTGTCAAATTAATGATGTGATTAGTTATAGATTAAAAAATAAACATTCTCGATTTAAAAAATCATCTATACTTCCCTCTTTTTTAGAAATTAATGAACTTCAAAATTGTTTAATAGTCAAAAATATTATTTCACGGTCACAAATACTTTTAAAAATTGATGAATTATTGGTTATTGAATTTTATTCGAAAAATTAATCAATTATTTTTGATTTTTAAAAATCAAAAATAAGGAAAAATGGCTGAGAGGTTTAAAGCGACCGATTGCTAATCTGTTGTATTATAAATATAATACCGAGGGTTCAAATCCCTCTTTTTCCGAAATATAGAAATTTTGAAAGTTGGAGATAAGCGGACTCGAACCGCTGTCATCTGCTGTGCAAAAGCAGCGCTACTACCAACTGAGCTATATCCCCTTTTTTTTTAATCATGGATTAGACTGGATTTGAACCAGTGACCTCTGTCTTATCAAGACAGTGCTCTAACCAGACTAAGCTAATAATCCTTTATTAGATCTATAATAATTTTGCTCATTTTGAGTTGCAAACCCAAAATGAGCAAAATTAACATAGACAGAAAAGAAATATCAAATTACCTTAAATTCACACAAAATGCCAATTGGAGTTCCAAAAGTTCCATTTCGTTTACCAGGAGAACCTTCTGCTCAATGGATTGATCTTTATAATCGACTTTATAGAGAAAGAGTTTTATTTTTATGTCAAGATTTAGATGATGAATTAGCTAATCAATTAATAGGTATTATGTTATATTTAAATGCTGAAGAAAAAACAAAAGAGCTTTATCTTTATATTAATTCACCTGGTGGTTCTGTGACTTGTGGAATTGCTGTTTATGATATTATGAATTATATAAAATCAGATGTCATCACTTTATGTGTAGGAACAGCTGCCTCTATGGCTTCTTTTATTCTAGTTGGTGGAACAATTGGGAAAAGAATTGCTTTTCCTCATTCACGAATTATGATTCATCAACCTGAAGGAGGAAGCCAAGGACAAGCTTCTGAAGTTTTATCTGAATCTGAAGAAATTAGTCGAATTCGACGTCAAATTGGACAAATTTATGCGGACAGAACAAAACAATCTTTAAGTCAAATCTCCCGCGATTTAGATCGGGATCAATTTTTATCAGCTTCAGAATCAAAACTATATGGTTTAATTGATCACTTACCCTATTCTTAATTAAGAAATCTTAATTAAGAAAAAATCAGATTTTGTTATTGTCTTTTATAATAACAATTTGTGGTATTATTTTAATTTTTTTAAATAAAAACTAATGAAATTAGCTTATTGGATGATTTACAAAATTAGACAATCAATATTAATTCAGTGTTCATTTCGAACAAAATTGACAAATTGATTTTTATTTTGTCATCAACAAACAAAAATACAAATCAATTTTCAAATTGAATAAATGAATACAATGATATGGTTTTGGTCAAAATCGATTTTGAAATAATAAATCAAAAATTAAGTGCTAAATTAAGCTATTTTATATTGTAACATATTCGAATAGTTTTTTAAAGTTATTCACTTTTAATATGCTGGTCCAGCACATATTGGAACATTGCGAATAGCAAGTTCTTTCAAAAATGTTCATGCTATTATGCATGCACCTTTAGGAGATGATTATTTTAATGTCATGAGATCAATGCTTGAAAGAGAACGAGACTTTACTCCAATGACCACGAGTATTGTTGATAGACATGTTTTAGCAAGAGGCTCTCAAGAAAAAGTAGTTGAAAATATTCTTTGTAAAGATAAACAAGAACAACCTGATTTAATAGTGTTAACACCTACTTGTACTTCCAGCATTTTACAAGAAGATTTACAAAATTTTGTTAATAGAGCTATTTTAAATTCAAAAGCTGCCATTTTGCTAGCTGATGTAAATCATTATCGAATAAATGAATTGCAAGCAGCAGATAGAACATTACAACAAATTATTCATTTTTATTTAAAGAAATGTTCTTTAACTTCAATTACCAAAACAATCAAACCTTCAGTTAATATTATTGGAATTTTTACTTTAGGGTTTCATCATCAACATGATTGTCGAGAATTAAAAAGGTTATTTTACGATTTAGATATTACAATTAATCTAATTCTTCCAGAAGGTTTACAGGTTCAACAAATACACACAATTCCAAATGCCTGGTTAAATATTGTTCCATATCGAGAGGTGGGTTTAATGACAGCTACTTATTTAGAAAAAAAGTTTCAAATGCCTTTTATTGATATAAGTCCGATAGGTTTAATTGAAACTTCTAATTTTATTCACAAAATTTGTTCGTATTTACCCTATAATCCACAAATTCAAAATTATATAAATAATCATACTCAATTTAGAGTCCAATCTGCTTGGTTTGCACGATCGATTGATTGTCAAAATTTAACAGGTAAAAAAGCGATAGTGTTTGGAGATACAACTCATGCAATTGCTTTAACTAAAATCTTAGTTAGAGAAATGGGAATCCAAGTATTATGTGCTGGTACTTATTGTATTCATGATGCAAATTATTTTCGTGAACAATTAGAAGGTTTTTGTCATGAAATTTTAATTACCGAAGATCATACAAAAGTTGCCAATATGATTGCAAGATTAGAACCGTCAGCCATATTTGGAACACAAATGGAAAGACATATTGGAAAACGTCTCAATATCCCCTGTGGTGTGATATCTGCTCCAATTCATATCCAAAATTTTCCATTAGGATATCGACCTTTTGTAGGATATGAAGGTACAAATCAAATTGCTGATTTAATTTATAATTCTTTTACTTTAGGAATGGAAGATCATTTATTAGAAATTTTTGGTGGACATGATATCAAAGAAGTGATCACCAAATCTTTAGCGACACAAACCGTAATTACTTGGTCTGAAACTAGTTTATTAGAATTGAAAAAAATTCCGGGCTTTGTACGCAATAGAATTAAAAGAAATACGGAACAATATGCTCAACAAAATAATATTCGGTTAATAACTCTTGAAGTTATGTATGCAGCTAAAGAATCTTTAGCTACATACATATGATACTTTTTGATATTATGGGTAATATAGCCAAGGGGTAAGGCTAAAGATTGCAAATCTTTGATTCCTCAGTTCAAATCTGAGTATTACCTTTGTAAATGTGCTATTTGTGAAAAAGTTTTAAAATGTTTGTTAACACAAATAGGACCCTTATGCACTTTTGTATGTTTTTTTTTTGCTATAATATTTTAAAATAGATAAAAATAATTAATAACATTCTTTGTAGACTAATCTAACTTTTATTATTAAAAACAAAAAAACAAAAAATGACAATACGACCAAAAAAGATTTTATTGAAAAAAGTAAAAATTTTAGTTGAAAAAACTAATATTCAAACAGATTTTGAAAAATGGGCAAAACCAGGTCATTTTTCAAGAGCATTAAGTAAAGGGCCTGTGACAACAACTTGGATTTGGAATTTACATGCGGATGCTCATGATTTTGATACTCATACTAATAATTTAGAAGATATTTCGCGTAAAATTTTTAGTGCTCATTTCGGGCAATTAGGAATTATTTTAATTTGGCTAAGTGGTATGTATTTTCATGGAGCTCGTTTTTCAAATTATGAAGCTTGGTTAATGGATCCAATTCATATTAAACCAAGTGCTCAAATTGTGTGGCCAATTGTTGGACAAGAAATTTTAAATGGAGATGTAGGGGGAGGTTTTCAAGGTATTCAAATTACATCTGGTTTATTTCAGCTTTGGCGTGCCAGTGGAATTACAAGTGAATTAGAATTATATAGTACTGCATTAGGAGGTCTTTTACTTGCTGGTACTATGTTTTTTGCTGGTTGGTTTCATTATCATAAGGCTGCACCTAGATTAGAATGGTTTCAAAATGTTGAATCAATGTTAAATCATCATTTAGCCGGTTTATTAGGTTTAGGAAGTTTAGGATGGGCGGGACATCAAATTCATATCGCGATTCCAATTAATCAATTACTTGATGCAGGAGTTGATCCGAAAGAAATACCATTACCTCATGAATTTTTAAGTAATAAAGAGTTAATCTCAAATCTTTTACCAAGTTTTACTTTAGGATTCAAACCTTTTTTTCATCTTGAATTAGCTAATTATAGTGATTTTTTAACTTTCAAAGGAGGTTTGAATCCACTTACAGGAGGTTTATGGTTAACAGATATTGCTCATCATCATTTAGCTATTGGAATTTTATTTTTATTGGCTGGACATATGTATCAAACTAATTGGATTATTGGGCATAATATCTCAGATATTTTAGAAGCGCACCGTGGACCTTATACTGGAAATGGACATATTGGTTTATATACTCTTCTAATTAATTCTTGGCATGCTCAATTAGCTATCAATTTAGCTATGTTAGGCTCACTTTCAATTATTATTGCACATCATATGTATGCAATGCCACCTTATCCATATTTAGCAACAGATTATGGTACTCAATTATCATTATTTACACATCATATATGGATTGGAGGTTTTTGTATTGTTGGAGCTGGCGCACATGCTGCTATTTTTATGGTGAGAGATTATGATCCAGGAGATAATTATAATAATTTATTAGATCGAATTATTCGACATAGAGATGCTATTATTTCCCATTTAAATTGGTTATGTATATTTTTAGGTTTTCATAGTTTTGGATTATATATTCATAATGATACAATGAGTGCTTTAGGACGACCCCAAGATATGTTTTCAGATAAAACTATTCAACTTCAGCCTATTTTTGCTCAATGGATTCAAAATATTCATTATGAAGGTTTAAATATTACAGCTCCACAAACATTCGCAAGTACAAGTCTCACTTGGGGAGGTGAAATTTTAAATATTGGAGGAAAAGTAGCAATGATGCCTATCAATCTTGGCACATCGGATTTTATGGTGCATCATATTCATGCATTCACTATTCATGTCACAGTTTTAATTCTTTTAAAAGGTGTTCTATATTCAAGAAGTTCACGTTTAATTCCTGATAAAGCAAATTTAGGATTTCGTTTTCCATGTGATGGTCCAGGACGTGGCGGAACTTGTCAAGTCTCAGCTTGGGATCATGTATTTTTAGGATTGTTTTGGATGGTGCGACCTGTTTTCTCCTAATATAAAAAGAGAACCGATCTTATCGGAACTGTATTCAAACGAGGTTCAATTCCTCCTAGTTACTGTGAACTAGCACATTAGTCATTAATAGATAGAGATGGTAATCTATCGAAATTTAGCAAAGTACAATGTTAGTGTTATAGCAAGAATATTGCACAACGGTCGTAACATATTTAAGCGAGATGTATTGATACAAGCATTTACTTCAGTAAATAGATACTTTGAAATTTGACAAGGGATTTTCGTCCAAATCACTTGCACAGAAATTCTTCGGAACAAATTATCTCGTAATGTATGAGCCTAAGTAACACACGAAGTTTGATTACGGAACAGTGTAAAATCCTTATTAAATCTATTATTAGTAGACTTACCAAGTTTAATGTTAATAAGGATGAAAGAGCTCGGGAAGAAGCTAATGGCTTTTTGCTAAAATTGGTACAAAGTATATGCTGACGTCTCGAGTGGCAATTTGGTGTGATTCTATTAAAGAAAATTTATGAGCAAAAATAGAATATATTTAGCGTGGGATGAAATAAACTGGATATTAATTCAGTCTAGAGTCCGTCGAGTCCAAATTAGAATCTATAAAGCTAGATGTTCTGATGAAATAAGAAAAATGCATTGGTTACAAGACCACTTAGTGAATAGTATAGATGCAAAATTGCTAGCAGTTCAAAGAGTTACTACTCTCAATCGAGATAGAAATACAGCGGGAGTAGAGAAAGGAAAGAGTCTTACTGATAAACAGAAAATAGCGTTAGCTCAAAAACTGAATCTCGATGGTAAAGCTCATTCAATAAAAAAGATATGGAGAACAAAACCTGGCAGAGTTCACAAACGACCCTTTGAAATTCACATTTTTAAGGATAGAGCTAAACAAGCATTAGCAAAATTAGCCTTAGAACCTGAATGGGAGGCCATTTTTGAAGACAATTCTTATGGCTTTAGACCTGCAAGAAGAGCACATGATGCTATTGAAGCTATCTTCCTTTGCCTACGTCATAACAATCCAAAATGGATTTTTGAAGCAGATATTCGAAAATGTTTCGATAGAATAAAACATCAAACTCTTTTAAAAAAAATTAATACTTATCCAGAAATGGAAAAACAAATTGAAAGTTGGTTAAAAGCTGGAATTCTAGAAGGATATGCCAATACAAAAAAGAACTTAATTTGGACCCCTATGGATACTCAACAAGGGGGTGTAATCTCTCCATTTTTAGTCAATATAAGCCTTCACGGTTTAGAAAACCATTTAAAGAATTACGTTGGTAATCTTAAAAGAAAGTCAACAAATTCCTCTAATAGAGCAAAAAATACAAATCAAACAGCGCTAACGCTTGTACGATTTGCAGATAATTTTGTAATCATACACGAAAATCAACAAATCTTACAACTTTGCATTCTCGAAGCACAAAAATGGTTAGCTAAAATGGGATTAGAGCTCAACACCGAACAATCCATCGTTAGAGATGGCCGATTAGGTTTTCATTTTCTAGGTTTTCAAATTATACAAGTGATAAAATACAATAAATATAAGGCGAAAATCGTTCCTTCGAAACAAAATCAAAAACTTCTTTTAGACAACATAAAACAAATAATTCAAAATAATAAAGCCATTTCTTCATATCAATTAATACAAAAACTTTGTCCTATTATTCTAGGATGGGGAAACTACTTTAAATTCTGTGAATGTAAGGCAATTTACCACAGCTTATCTCATCGTATTTTATTAAAAGTAAGAGCTTGGGTCTTTAGAAGAGATACACGCTCAGCACGAAAGTACATTAAAGAAAAATACTTCCCTAGTAATAAAACTTGGAAATTTGGTAATAAAATTCACAAAGATAATTGGATTCTCTATGGAAAATCGAAAGGTAAGAAACATCAAATTCTTGAAAATTTTCTACCGCATCTTATGTGGATTGCAAGTGAAAAATATGTAAAAGTCAAAGCAGAGAAATCATACTATGATGGAGACTATTTTTATTGGATAAAACGTACTAATTCCTATCTTTGTTTTTCAACCAAAATTAAGAAATTATGGAAAAGCCAAAAGGGGAAATGCGCCATATGTCAACTCACATTTTTACCAGAGCAAACCCTAGAGGTAGATCTTATTTTACCTAAGTGTAAGGGAGGAAAAGAGATTTATTCAAATTTACAATTACTACATAAGCAATGCCATCTAATAAAAACAAGTAATAAAAACAAGAAATGAGGGAAAAGAACAAAAGTCATAATCAAACTGCAGGAGCCGAGTGAGGTGAAAATCTCACGCTCGGATTTGAAGACGAGGAAGAATGTAAATATTCTTCTTTAGTTTAATTATAATTCTTTATCAATTGTGATTTTTCATTTTAGTTGGAAAATGCAATCCGATGTATGGGGAACAATAAATGAAACAGGTATCTCACATATTACTGGTGGTAATTTTGCTAATAGTGCAAATACTATCAATGGCTGGTTACGCGATTTTTTATGGGCTCAATCATCTCAAGTTATTCAATCTTACGGTTCTGCTCTATCTGCTTATGGATTAATTTTTTTAGGAGCTCATTTTATCTGGGCATTCAGTTTAATGTTTTTATTTAGTGGGCGAGGATATTGGCAAGAATTAATTGAATCCATTTTATGGGCTCATAATAAATTAAAAGTAGCACCTTCTATACAACCTCGTGCTTTAAGTATTACTCAAGGACGAGCTGTTGGAGTGACCCATTATCTTTTTGGTGGAATTGTCACAACTTGGAGTTTCTTTTTAGCACGAATTATTGCTGTTAGCTAATTTTTTTTTGAATTTTATTTCATTTATTTTTACACAATTATTATTATTATGGTAACGAAATTTCCTCAATTTAGTCAAGGATTAATACAAGATCCTACAACTCGTCGAATTTGGTTTGGTTTAGCAACTGCTCATGATTTTGAAAGTCATGATAGTATTACAGAAGAAAATTTATATCAAAAAATATTTGCGTCTCATTTTGGACAATTAGCTATTATCTTTTTATGGACATCTGGTAATTTATTTCATGTAGCCTGGCAAGGTAATTTTGAAGCATGGATACAAGATCCATTACATATTCGGCCAATTGCTCATACTATATGGGATCCTCATTTTGGACAACCTGCTGTTGAAGCTTATACACGAGGTGGCGCGTCTCAACCTGTTAATATTGCTACTTCTGGAGTGTACCAATGGTGGTACACTATAGGAATGCGAACAAATCAAGATTTATATCAAGCATCGGTTTTTTTATTAATTGGAGTAGGATTTTTATTATTTGCTGGATGGTTACATTTACAACCTCAATTTAAACCATCTTTAGCCTGGTTTAAAAATGCTGAATCGCGATTAAATCATCATTTATCTGGATTATTTGGAGTTAGTTCATTAGCTTGGACAGGACATTTAATTCATGTAGCTATACCAGAATCACGAGGTATTCATATTCGATGGGATAATTTTTTAATTAATGTGCCTCATCCTCAAGGATTAAGACCCTTTTTTACTGGACATTGGATTGATTATGCTACCAATCCAGATACTTCTACTCATATTTTTAATACAACAGAAGGCGCAGGCAATGCTATTTTAACTTTTACAGGAGGTTTACATCCCCAAACACAAAGTTTATGGTTAACAGATATTGCTCATCATCATTTAGCTATTGCCGTTGTATTTATAATTGCTGGACATATGTATCGAACTAATTTTGGAATTGGACATAGTATGAAAGAAATTTTAAATAATCATATTCCACCATCTGGAAAATTAGGACTAGGACATCAAAATTTATTTGATACTATTAATAATTCTTTACATTTTCAATTAGCTTTAGCTTTAGCTTCAGCAGGTACAGTATGTTCTCTTGTAGCGCAACATATGTATTCTTTACCATCTTATGCTTTTATTGCTTTCGATTTTACCACTCAAGCATGTTTATATACCCATCATCAATATATTGCTGGATTTATGTTATGTGGCGCATTTGCGCATGGTGCTATTTTTTTCATTAGAGATTATGATCCAGAAAAAAATAAAAATAATGTTTTATATCGAATATTAAATCAAAAAGAAGCTATTATTTCACATTTAAGTTGGGTTTCTTTGTTTTTAGGTTTTCATACATTAGGTTTATATGTTCATAATGATGTCATGTTAGCTTTTGGAACACCAGAAAAACAAATTTTAATTGAACCGATTTTTGCTCAATGGATTCAAGCGGCTCATGGTAAAACATTGTATGGGTTTGATTTCTTATTAGCTTCGTCAACAAGTATTGCTTCTAAAGCTAGTCAAACAATTTGGTTACCAGGTTGGTTAGAGGCTATTAATAGTAACTCCAATTCTTTATTTTTAAGTATTGGACCAGGTGATTTTCTTGTACATCATGCAATTGCATTAGGACTACATGTCACAACTTTAATTTTAGTGAAAGGAGCTTTAGATGCGCGTGGTTCCAAACTTATGCCAGACAAAAAAGATTTTGGATATAGTTTTCCATGTGATGGTCCAGGACGTGGCGGAACTTGTGATATCTCGGCCTGGGATGCTTTTTATTTATCTATTTTTTGGATGTTAAATACAATTGGATGGGTCACTTTTTACTGGCATTGGAAACATTTAGGAATTTGGCAAGGAAATGTAAATCAATTCAACGAATCTTCCACTTATTTAATGGGATGGTTACGCGATTATTTATGGTTAAATTCATCTCAACTTATTAATGGATACAATCCTTTTGGTATGAATAGTTTATCAGTTTGGGCTTGGATGTTTTTATTTGGGCATTTAGTTTATGCAACTGGATTTATGTTTTTAATTTCATGGCGGGGATATTGGCAAGAATTAATTGAAACTTTAGTATGGGCTCATGAACATACTCCAATTGCTAATTTAATTCATTGGAATGATAAACCTGTTGCTTTATCTATTGTACAAGCAAGACTTGTTGGTTTAATTCATTTTTCAGTTGGGTATATTTTTACTTATGCAGCTTTTTTAATAGCATCAACATCTAGTAAATTTGGATAAATTGACTATAAAACTATAAAGCATCATTTTTTTTAATTGTGTTTAAAACACTCAATTTATTTGGGACATTTGATTTTATGAATTGCTATGATTGCACTTTTTCAAATTCTTGTTTTACTGTTTATTTTTGTTTCATTTTTATTAGTGATTAGTGTGCCTGTTGTTTTTGCCTATCCAAATGGATGGGCAGATAAAAATAAAAAGAATACTCTTTTTTCTGGATTAGCTTTATGGTTTTTTTTACTTTTTATTGTTGGAATTTTAAATTCATTTGTTCTTTAACTTTTTTTTCTTGAATTTTTTATTTTTTTGCACAATAAATGGGTAATTTGTATAAATTATTATGTTTTTCTGGTGGACAAGACTCTACTTTTTTATTTTTAATTCAAAAAAATCTGAATTTTGCTAATTTATATGTCAATCATTTAATTCACAAAAAGAATTCTTTTTGTGAATTAAATTTTCTCAAATTGAATTATCATCATACACTTACATTTTTTATATGTAAACCGTTCTTTTTATTAAAAAAAGAAATTAATTTTTGTACATATCGATATAATTTATTTTTTAGAATTACTTCTTTGACAACTCAATCTCATCTTTTAGTAGCAAAAACTTTAACAGATAATAATGAAACCTTTTTCTTAAATATATTCAAAGGATTTATCAATTATCATCTTTTTTTGAATACAAATTTGTTTCAATATTCAAATTGTTCAGCTCTTTTTCGATAAATTTTATTAGATAATGAAAATCTTCTTTTTTAAAGCTAATAGTATTCATATTTTTTATCCAATTTGTACACTTTGTCGACAAACAATTACAAAAAATTTAAGCTTTTGGAAATTTCCTCTGGCGGTCGATTCTACCAATCAGAATACTACGATTCAAAGAAATCGTTTAAGATGTTTATTTTTTCCTTTTTTTAAATATGGTTTTCAAATTCATATTGAACAAACATTATATCACATTTTTCAAAAACAAATTCAAGAACAGATTTATTTTAAACAACATTTCATTTCTATTTTTAAATCTATAGTTCAACACAAATTGGTCTATATTTCTATACCAAAATTCATTCAATTTCAACTTATTCTTAAAGTTTATCTATATAGTAATAGGAATTTTAATTTAAGAGAAATTATTTTTTTAAATAATCTTTTTTGGAATAATAGTAAAGTTAATTTTATTTTATAAAATATATCTTACACTCGATTTAGTTACAATACAGTTTTGAATATATATATATATTATTTTTGAATGACAATTATTTTTGGAAAACCAAAGGATCAAGAACAATCTTGGTTCGATTATGTTGATGATTGGTTACGTCGAGATCGTTTTGTTTTTGTTGGATGGTCAGGTTTATTATTATTTCCATGTGCTTATTTAGCTTTAGGAGGGTTTGCCACTGGGATTACATTTGTGACTTCTTGGTATACTCATGGATTAGCAAGTTCATTTTTAGAAGGATGTAATATGTTAACTGTTGCTGTTTCTACACCACCCAATTGTATGGAACATTCTTTACTTTTCTTATGGGGACCTGAAGCACAAGGAGACTTTACACGTTGGTTTCAATTAGGAGGACTTTGGCCTTTTGTTGCATTACATGGGGCGTTTGCTTTAATTGGATTTATGTTAAGACAATTTGAAATTGCTCGATCTCTAAAATTACGTCCCTATAATGCAATTGCATTTTCAGCTCCAATTGCAGTCTTTGTATCGGTTTTTTTAATTTATCCATTAGGACAACAAGGATGGTTTTTTGCTCCGAGTTTTGGAGTAGCAGCTATTTTTCGATTTATTCTCTTTTTTCAAGGTTTTCATAATTGGACTTTAAATCCATTTCATATGATGGGAGTTGCAGGAGTTTTAGGGGCAGCTCTTCTATGTGCTATTCATGGAGCAACTGTTGAAAATACTTTATTTGAAGATGGTGATGGAGCGAATACTTTTCGCGCTTTTAATCCTACACAAGCTGAAGAAACATATTCTATGGTTACTGCAAATCGATTTTGGTCACAAATTTTTGGTGTCGCTTTTTCAAATAAACGTTGGTTACATTTTTTTATGCTATTTGTACCTGTAACTGGTTTATGGATGAGTGCGATTGGCGTATTAGGACTTGCTTTAAATTTAAGAGCTTATGATTTTGTTTCACAAGAAATTAGAGCAGCTGAAGATCCAGAATTTGAGACTTTTTATACTAAAAATATCTTATTAAATGAAGGTATACGAGCATGGATGGCAGCACAAGATCAGCCACATGAAAAATTAGTTTTTCCAGAGGAGGTTTTACCACGTGGGAACGCTCTTTAATAACAATTTAACTCTTGGAGGGCGAGATCAAGAATCTACTGGTTTTGCTTGGTGGGCAGGAAATGCACGTTTAATTAATTTATCTGGAAAATTACTTGGAGCTCATGTTGCACATGCCGGATTAATCGTTTTTTGGGCAGGAGCTATGAATTTATTTGAAGTCGCTCATTTTGTACCTGAAAAACCTATGTATGAACAAGGTTTAATTTTATTACCTCATTTAGCTAGTTTAGGATATGGTATTGGGCCAGGTGGAGAAATTATTGATACGTTTCCATATTTTATTTGTGGTATTTTACATTTAATTTCTTCCGCTATTCTTGGTTTTGGAGGGGTTTATCATTCTTTAATTGGACCTGAAACTTTAGAAGAATCTTTTCCATTTTTTGGATATGTTTGGAAAGATAAAAATAAAATGACTACAATTCTTGGAATTCATTTAATTATTTTAGGAATCGGAGCATGGTTATTAGTTTGGAAAGCTATTTTTTTTGGCGGAATTTATGATACCTGGGCACCAGGAGGAGGAGATACTAGATTAATTGTCAATCCTACTATTCGACCTGCTATTATACTTAGTTATATTTTAAAATCTCCTTTTGGGGGAGATGGGTGGATTGTTAGTGTTGATAATATTGAAGATGTTGTTGGAGGACATATTTGGATTGGAACTATTAATATTTTTGGAGGTATTTGGCATATACTTACAAAACCATGGGCATGGGCTCGACGAGCATTTGTTTGGTCTGGAGAAGCCTATTTATCTTATAGTTTAGCAGCTATTTCTGTTATGGCTTTAATTTCTTGTTGTATGTCTTGGTTTAATAATACAACTTATCCTAGTGAATTTTATGGGCCAACAGGACCTGAAGCTTCTCAAGCTCAAGCATTTACATTCTTAGTTCGAGATCAACGACTTGGTGCAAATATTGCATCATCACAAGGACCAACCGGATTAGGAAAATATTTAATGCGTTCTCCAACGGGAGAAATTATTTTCGGAGGTGAAACAATGCGTTTTTGGGATTTTAGAGGACCGTGGTTAGAACCTTTACGAGGACCTAATGGATTAGATCTTTCGAAATTAAAAAATGATATTCAACCATGGCAAGAAAGACGAGCAGCTGAGTATATGACACATGCTCCTTTAGGATCTTTAAATTCAGTTGGGGGAGTAGCTACGGAAATTAATGCAGTTAATTTTGTTAGTCCACGAAGTTGGTTAGCTACTTCACATTTTTGTTTAGGTTTTTTATTTTTTGTTGGACATTTATGGCATGCTGGACGCTCTCGAGCTGCGGCTGCTGGATTTGAAAAAGGAATCGATCGGGATAATGAACCAGTTTTATACTTAAAACCTTTAGATTAAATTTTTTAAATTTAATTATTTAAATATTTTTTATTTATAATCATTTTTAACACGGAAATGATTATAAATATACTCAACAATTAATTTTTATTATTAATTTGGGAAAAAGTTTTTCATATTTTGAATATACTTCATAAAATAAATAAATAAATTATGACAGCTATTTTACAACGTAGTAAATCAAAATCATTATGGGCTCGTTTTTGTGAGTGGATTACTAGTACAGAAAATCGATTATATATTGGATGGTTTGGGGTTTTAATGATTCCTACATTATTAACAGCAACTTCAGTTTTTATTATTGCTTTTATTGCAGCTCCACCAGTTGATATTGATGGAATTCGAGAACCTGTTTCAGGATCTTTATTATATGGTAATAATATTATTTCAGGAGCAATTATTCCAACTTCTAATGCAATTGGATTACATTTTTACCCTATTTGGGAAGCTGCTTCTTTAGATGAATGGTTATATAATGGAGGACCTTATCAATTAATCGTTTGTCATTTCTTCTTAGGGATTTGTGCTTATATGGGTCGTGAATGGGAATTATCATTCCGGTTAGGAATGCGACCTTGGATTGCTGTAGCTTATTCAGCTCCGGTAGCAGCTGCTACTGCAGTTTTTATTATTTACCCTATCGGACAAGGGTCGTTTTCTGATGGAATGCCCTTAGGAATTTCAGGTACTTTCAACTTTATGATTGTATTTCAAGCTGAACACAATATTTTAATGCATCCTTTTCATATGTTAGGTGTAGCAGGTGTTTTTGGAGGTTCTTTATTTTCTGCAATGCATGGCTCTTTAGTAACGTCTTCGTTAATTCGAGAAACAACTGAAAATGAATCTACAAATGTAGGTTATAAATTTGGACAAGAAACTGAAACTTATAATATTGTAGCAGCACATGGATATTTTGGACGTCTTATTTTTCAATATGCATCTTTTAATAATTCTCGATCACTTCATTTTTTCTTAGCCCTATGGCCTGTTTTAGGAATATGGTTTACGGCTTTAGGTATTTCAACAATGGCATTTAATTTAAATGGTTTTAATTTTAATCAATCAGTTGTTGATTCACAAGGGCGAGTTATTAATACTTGGGCTGATATTATTAATCGTGCTAATTTAGGAATGGAAGTAATGCATGAACGTAATGCACATAATTTTCCATTAGATTTAGCTTCAGTTGAAGCTCCTTCAATTAATGGATAAAAAAAATAAATATATAAATAAAAATATATATATATATAGATATATATATATATTTTTTTTTTATCTCGAAACTATAAATTGAATTTACTATAAATTGACTTTTTTTTTTTACAAAAGTTTTTAAAAGCTTTCTCAATAAAAAATAAATTTTTTTTTTTTTTTTAATACGGATTATTATCAGAATAATAACCTATTTTTTTACTCTTAGGCGGTATTAAACCTCCAGAATCCCCTCCAGACAGTGTAAAATCATTTGCATTTGTTTATTTATTATTTTTAAACAATAAAGAAGAAAAGCTAAACCTCTAGCTATCGCTTGAAAATTAACTTTCTATTGAACTTTTTTATATTATACATCTTTTATATCTTCAGAAATATCAATTTCTTTAATATCTTCAAAAATTTCATTTAAAATTTATTCTAATTTTTAAGGATATGACATAGTTTTAGAATAGTATTTTGAACTTTTTCGATATTTGGATCAGTTTGGTAAACTTCATCTTGTATTTCTTCCTTTTTTTTTATCTACAACACTGCTAGAACCACTCTCTCACAAACTGTTCACTCGTTCTAAATCAGTTTCAGTAGGCATATAACAATTATCGACCTAATTCACAAGCCTTATTGGAGTATTAAAAAAAAAAACGTGTCAAATTATATCTAGCTTTTGTATGCTGGTAAAATAGCGACTCCACAACTCGCGGAAATAGTAATCTCCTAGGTAATTTAATGGGACTTTGCAGATATACTTTTTTGTTATTAAAATTCATAATTTATAAATTTTAAAACTATTTGTGTTCAGTGGAAGTCCATAACTAACAAAAGAAGTCCATTCTAATTTTCAAAATCTTTCTATAGTATTGGGAAAAGTGTGTTTTTATATACAATAGATGCTAGATCATAAATATAAATTTGAACCATATTTTTATTTTGAAAACTTAAAAATTTTTTTTCATTTAACACTTTTTCTTTTTTCAAAATAGTTTTTCTTACACGGTTTAAATTTTCGGGAAAGTTATTTTCTTTTTCCAATAATAGTCGATTTAACCTATCAAAATCAACAGTATCTAAAACACAAAAAATCTCTGGTATCCAAAAATGAAGCCAACTTGATAAAAAAAAAGGTGTATATTTTAAATTTAAAGATTCAAAATTGTCCAAATTGTTTTTAAAATGAATTTTTGACTTTACAGCTAGATATGTAAAATATTCTTTTCTTTTTATATTAAAAACTTTTCTATTTCCCTTTAAAAAAGTTATATCTTTTTCATTTAAAATTTCACTTAAAATTTCTTTTGCACTTATATTTTCTTTGAAAACATTGAAAAATTTTTTATTAAAACTAAAAAACAAATCATTAAAACTATTTTTTTTTTGGATATTCATAAAAATAAATAATTATTTAAAAACCTTTTTTTTTCATTTCAAAAACACTCTGAAAAACAATAAATTAGGTAAAAGGTAATTGAGATTTTTATTAAATCATTATTACTATTTAAATGAAAAGCTGTTTTTTTCTATTCAATAGAAAGAAGGATATATCTCAATATATTGTTTGATTCTGATTACTCCCCCCCCCCCTTTTTTTTTTTTAACGGTATATCAAACAACAGAATTATTTCTATTTCTTTGATTCAGTGATTAATAGTATCTATAAATTTAATTTCAACAGCTTCAGTACTGAAGTCATAAGTAGGTATTTTTTTATTAAATCATTAGCACTTTTGTCATTTTCTTCTCCTTCGGTATTTTATGCACTTTCAAAGGACTTTTAATCTAAATAATTTGTTGGGTGGTTTTCTTATGAAATATCTTTTTATTCTGTTTGGATCATATCTTCTTTAGAAAATTTATAAAAAAACTTTTCAATTTTATTTTTTTATAAATCTTCATATAAAGGTAAAATATCAGAATCCCATCTTAAATTTTTATTCATACCCCAAATGTTAAAATAGCGTTTACTTGACCTTTTTTCAATATATTTAGATTATATTACAAACTTTATAAAGTTTGATCTGAAGTTGAACCTCTTAAATTGATTGAACAGTCATATGATGGAACTTCTTTCATCGATTTCGTATGATCTACTTCAAGTCTAACAACTGTCATACTTACCCATTTAAAATATTTAGTTTCAAATTTACATATTAATATAACAATATTTTTGAAAAATCTAAAAAGTAGCTTAAAGCTTATTTTCTTCCCAATTTTTTACATAGAAAAGCATAGCAATTTTTTATTTTTAGATTTAGTTTTATCTTCATTAAAGACTTTATCTCTTACAATAAATCTTAAAAACATCACATCACGTATATCACACATTACCGAATTATATATATTTAATAAAAAATATTTTTTTTTCATATTTTTATATATTTAATAAAAAATATTTTTATATATTTAATAAAAAATATTTTTTTTTTCATATTTTTATATATTTAATAAAAAATATTTTTATATATTTAATAAAAAATATTTTTTTTTTCATATTTTTATATATTTAATAAAAAATATTTTTATATATTTAATAAAAAATATTTTTTTTTCATATTTTTATATATTTAATAAAAAATATTTATATATATTTAATAAAAAATATTTTTTTTTCATATTTTTATATATTTAATAAAAAAAAATATTTATGAACTAGAACCAATCACTAAAAAATAAAAAAATATATAGATATATATATAAAAAAATAAAAAACCAATAAAACTAACGAAAAAACGACTTGACAAAGTAGTATACCATCAGTTATACTAGTTATACAAGTATAACTAGTATAACTGATTGTGTCTTAATAAAAAATAAATAAATAGAGATAATGACTAACTTCTAGACCAATGAAAGTAGTAGTTAGTTGCACTAGTATTAGTGCGTAGTAGTTAGTTGCACTAGTATTAGTGCGTAGTAGTTAGTTGCACTAGTATTAGTGCGTAGTGAGTGAGTTGCACTAGTATTAGTGCGTAGTGAGTGAGTTAATTAGTGTGTAGTAGTTAGTTGCACTAGTATTAGTGCGTAGTAGTTAGTTGCACTAGTATTAGTGTGTAGTGAGTGAGTTAATTAGTGTGTAGTGAGTGAGTTAATTAATGTGTAGTGAGTGAGTTAATTAGTGTGTAGTGAGTGAGTTAATTAGTGTGTAGTAGTTAGTTGCACTAGTATTAGTGTGTAGTGAGTGAGTTAATTAGTGTGTAGTGAGTGCATAAATAAAAAGATTAAAATAAAAAAAAGCATAAAGTTAAAAACTATGATTTATATTAAATTTCGAAAAAAAAAAATATCTATAAATAAATTCCTTTAATTAAAGATAAAATAAAAATATCGATCTCCTAAAAAATTATTCAACGATTCCCTTTCGATACTTTAAAATAAAAATACTCATTCTAATAACCAAAATAAAGAAGTAGTGTAATCAGTGTATACAAATAAGTGAGTAGTTTAAAGTAAGTTGTTGTTCTGTTGTTCTAATCTAGTGTGTGTGTGCAGTGTGTGTGCAGTGTGTGTGCAGTGTGTGTGCAGTGTGTGTGCAGTGTGTGTGCAGTGTGTATGCAAGTGTATGTTATATGTATTGTATTGTAGTGTATTGTATCCTTGTCCTGCAAAGTATATTCAAAATAAAGTTAAGTTTAAAGTTAGTGTGTTATTCTATGTTCTAATCGAGTGTGTCCTAAAGTGTGTTAACATTCCTAATTAAATATCAAAAAATTGCTAAATTATTTAATATAATAAAATTATCGTATAATAAAAATTTAATAAATTAAGTATGTATGTGTGTATTTGAATATATGTGTGTATTTAATTTAATTATTTAATATTTTTAAAAGAAACTAAAAAAAGATAAAATATAAATTTGCTGCTCAACTTGATTAATTTTAAATTGCTAAAAAAAAAAGTTTTGAATATTAAGAATTAAAAAGATCTCGAAAAACAAAATCACCTTTAAAATTATTTATGATTATGCTATAAAATATCTAACTATTGATTATAATAGGTCGTGGTCTGAAATATGTAAAACAAAAACGTGTCTTGAAGGATTCAAAACCAAAAGTAAAAAGAAAAGTTGTAAAGAAAAAGTCGTAAAATCGGAATAAATTCAATAAAAAAAAAAAAATTGAATTTAAAAAGCTTTATCTTCAATATTATTAAGAAATTGTCTCATTTCATGATCAAGTGTATTTAATCTAGTATATTTTTCGTTATTTGAAATAGATTTATGTCCAATTCTAGTAGAAACATATTTAAGATCAACTTTAAAATTAGCTTTCATAAATCGTGCAACTCTTCCAATTCGAAAAGAATGTGATAAAAGATGAATAAACTCAGGTTGAACCCCAATTTTAATAAATTGATCATAATCGAATTGACATTTAAGTTTTAAATGCTTATTATATCATTGATTAAAAGTTTTAAAATGTTTAGTATGATTTAAACAAACTTCATCATCTTGAGAATGTTGTTTGTGAATATTAGCATTACAATCAAAAAATATCAGCTAAAGGTTTATACTGAATTAAAAGTTTTTGTGCTTTTGGAGCAATAGTAACAACAAAAAAAGCTTTATTTTTAACTGAAACAATATTTGTAGCACAATGATCACATAACTCATAATAGTTGTGAAGTGTTAATCTCCAAATATCACTAGCCCGAAGTCCATTATCAAAAAATAAAATAGAAGTTAAAATAAATCGATTGTGATGAAGTTGAGAATGATTTTTTAAACAAGGAATATTAATTAAAACATCAAAAATCTTAATATCAATAGGAGTTCGTGGTCTAACTGTTTTTTTAACTTTTCTTTTTTTCTTAGAAAGTAACTTAACAACTTTTTCCATATTGCGATCAACGCGGTTCACAGTTTTAGTCATTTCTTAATATTTTAAAGCTAATAAAACATTTTGATCGCAAACTTCATTCATTTTATCTAAAATTTGATCTGTTTTAGTATATATTCGAGTAGTATCTTCAATTTGTGCAATTTGATTTTTAAATTGATCAACATTTTGAAAATTAGAATCTGGAATATAATTAGAATTAAAATCCAAAGGTTTTTTTACAAACTTGATTAACAACACTATTCGTATTATTCTTAATAAGAATTAAACATTTATTACGAAAAACAAAAGCTCCTTTCAGTTTATTTCGTGGAGTTAAATGTTTTTGATTAATATTCTTTTGTCTTTTAAGTAAAAGTAAATTTAAAGTAGCTAAATCTTTAATAGATTTAGTAATAAGAGGTTTAATATGTTGAAGTTGCGTTTTAAACGTTCTGTGAAAGCGCTCACACACCGCATTATCTTGTGGTGAGTTAGGATAAGTTATTCATAGATAATTGAACGTTTAAATCCTCTAATTTAGCCCAATTATTGGATCGAAATTCGGGTCCTTGATCAGAATGAATAATTAACTTTCTATTCTGAATTGGAACATATTTCTGTTTAATAATAGATTTCATAAATTTGAATAAATATAAAGAAGAAATTCCTCTTTCATTAACATATCTCTTATTGCTTTCTTTCGTTAAAGGCTTTAGCCGCAAGGCATTCCCCATTGGCTAAATCAACAACCACGAACATTTTAATCTTGTTGTTTGGGCATTGATCAACTTTGATATCTAAATAAGTAAAATCAACAATAAAAACACCCTGAACTTCCTTTTTTCTTTCTCCCTCCCATCAAAAAAAGGAAGGTCCGAACTAATATTCTTTCGTTGAATGTCTGAATATAACAAGAATATAACAAATTAATGCTTTTAATACAAAAAGCATTAGTTTGTTATAAAGATACTTAGTTTGTGACGTTTTTGTAATTTTATAGTTTACAAACGATTAAAAAAATGTTATAATATTACCAATTAAATAATTAAGAAAAAAAAAGTAAAGAAACTAAAAAAAAAAAACAATGAATATTAATCCAATCCTAATAACCACTTTGCTGCCAATAATAGAACATTTACGTCGTCGAACCGCTCAGTTAGAACATTTAGAAGGTATTGCAAGAATAAAAGCGTCATTAATAACATTATTTATAATTTATAAGTCGTCCTGAACTTTTTGTACTTCGTCCCTGTCGTTTATTAGGCCGTGGAGCAAGTTATATATTTGGTTTTCCGGCGCATAGAGCCTTAGAAAGCTTTCCTATCTGTATAAAGTTTAATGTATCAAATTCGATCATAGAGATTTGCTAAATCATATAGCGCGCCATCCTAGTTTAGTAAATAGCTATCATATAAAAGTGTTTGCGATAAATGGCACAATGTATAAAATAATAATGGTAACATGTCGTATATTAGGAATCCTAATGATAATAGTAACTATATATAAAATGATAAAAACTATATATAAAAAATGTATGCCAAACCCAGTATCCGAATCGCCTAAAAACTTACCATCCTCGCAAAACCCTTCAGACTCGCATAATGTAATAAACCCAAAATAAAATTAGCAAAACCTATAAATAAAAAAAGTAAAAAATGAAACAAAAAACCAAATCAATTAAAATACTAGAAAAAACAAAATATCAAAACTATGAAAATTGGTTAAAAACCAATCTTCAAGAAAGTGAATATTATAAAACGTCATTAAAAGAGTTATATAATAATTATAAAACATATATTCTAGAAACCCGTAAGTTAGAAAAATTAGAAAAATCTGCCATCTTAGGTAGAAATATATTTTCATATGTTTTGGAGCAAAGTTATAAAAATCGTATAAAAATAAAGAAAATAACAACTAGATTAGGAGTATATTTTTATGGAATAGTACTAAAAGATTAAAAAAAGACCTATGGCAAATAACTATTCAACATTGAGATTAAAATTAGAACCAGGTCGCATTTTAAGAATTCAAGGTCATTATGAATATGGAAAAGGTTCAAAAAAGAAAAAACGTATATTATATTTAAGTTATAAAATAGACAAAAGCCCATCGATACTCAACCTGGAAGATTTAATGCAACCGTATATAAATACAATATTACTAGAAGGCTTATTGAAATTACAATCGTCTAATGTAAATTGGAAAAAGATAACTTTAAAAGATTCAACATTTACTTTTAATTATAATTTATCAAACTTGAACGGTGAATTAGAAACACCGCTAAAATCTGAAAGTTATTATGAATTTGAAATCCAAAAAGCAAAAAGCAAAAAGTAGTAATCTAAGTTTAAAATTATATGGAATTTCTTTAACGCTAGACGCAATGCAAATATCGCTATGTGAAGAGAAATTATTAAATCCTTTAACAAAAAATCGACGTTTAGCATGCGTTTAATTGGCGTTAGAACCCAAACTACCGATGCAGTGTTAAGTATATTTAATAAAAATTAAAAAAATCAAGGTTTTAAAAGTTGTGTTTAAAAGAAAACGCTCCCAACCTGCATAATATTGTGTTGATTGATTATAATTACTTAAAAAGTTGATAAAGTTGATTTTGTTAATTACTTAAAAAGTTGATTTTGTTAATTACTTAAAAAGTTGATTTTGTTAATTACTTAAAAAGTTGATTTTGTTAATTACTTAAAAAACAGTAGATTAATAAACTGAAAATGATTTCAAATCGAAGACAATTGGTTTCTAAAAAAATATAAAAGTGTAAAAAAGTAGATAAGTGTGTTCCCTATTTCCCTATCTGAATCTAAAAAAAAGAACTTTATTGTAAAAGCTTCTAAAAACAAAAAGCAAAACCCATATATTCAAAAAATCGCTGAATTATCGATTTGTAAACGTATATGAAACCTTATTTCTAAATTTCTAATTTCTCATATTTCTCATATTTCTCATATGTAAAGTTTAAAACTAAGTTAATTAAAAAGTACTAATTCAAAAAGAGATAAATATATAAATATATTCATATATATGTATAAAACATATATATGAATAAACCCAATAAATTAAAGAGTATCAATAGTATCAAATTCAAACTTAATTTCCTTCCAAACTTCGCAAGCTGCCGCTAATTCGGGACTCCAACGACAAGCTGCTCGAATAACATCTCCTCCTTCCCGAGCTAAATCTCTTCCTTCATTCCGTGCCTGAACACAAGCTTCACAAGCAATCCGATTAGCAGCAGCTCCAGGAGCATTTCCCCAAGGATGTCCTAAAGTACCTCCTCCAAATTGTAAACAAGCATCATCCCCAAAAATCTCAACTAATGCTGGCATATGCCAAACATGAATTCCTCCAGAAGCTACTGGAATAACTCCAGGTAAAGAAACCCAATCTTGAGTAAAATAAATCCCTCTACTTCTATCTTTTGTAATAAAATCATCTCTCATCAAATCAACAAACCCTAAAGTAACTTCCCGTTCTCCTTCAAGTTTCCCAACAACTGTTCCTGAATGTAAATGATCGCCTCCAGACATACGTAAAGATTTAGCCAAAACTCTAAAATGCATACCATGATTTTTTTGCCGATCAATTACAGCATGCATAGCGCGATGAATATGTAATAATAAGCCATTATCGCGACAATATCGAGCTAAAGTAGTATTAGCTGTCCAACCACCAGTAAGATAGTCGGGTAGGTCGAATGTTTCCAAAACTTCCCCCCTAAGAACTATACGTGCATCTCTCAATGCATATAGCTCAAGTCTTAAAACAAAACCATTTAAATTTGAGTAAAAAATATCCAGTATTTTGATCTGCAAAAATCCACAATTCTTTAAACTTCATCTTATAATTCTGATTGTATTTCAAACAATTAAAATATTTCTGTTTAACCCATTTTTTAGATTTGTTAATATTTTCGCGTTGTGCATATCGCCAACTTTTCAAAAACATCCATTGATCCAAATTCCGAATAAACTGTACTGAAAATTGAGCGTTAAAAAAGAACCAAGCCCATTTTCGTATAATTGGATTTAACCTCAAAATAACTGTTAAAGTAGATTTTCCTCTCAAAAATCGCCATTCTTCTTTAAAAATGTCGAGAATACAAAAATGAATATTTCGAGTAGGTTGAATAAAAAACTGAAAAGAGTGTTTTTTAAAAAGAAAATCCTGCTTAAACTTCCAATACAAAAATTGAACTCCCTCAAAACTCGAAAAACAATGTATATTGTTCAAAAACTCGAAAGACTCGATCCAATTGACCATCTTCTGAACTTGGTAAAAATGATAACAAAACAAAAAACAATAAAAATTGTTAGAATAAACAAACGCATAATTTCCAAATTGTTGAAAAAGAAAAAAACTCAAATCGATAGCCCAAAAAAGCATTGTTCGAGTTAAAAAAGTTTCTTTCTTGAGAATCCATTTCAAAACTAAAATCTGAATAAAAAAAGGCTGAATCCTTAAAACCAATTTCTGATATCGAAAAATATCAAAAAAATTCCAAACAACAATCCACTTTTTCAAAAATTTTTGAAAATTGTAAGCTGCAATATTTTTAAATAAAAAAAAGTGTATTTCGTTGACAATTAAAAAAATAAAATTTCTGTTTGACAACCCATTCAGGTTCAAAAATATGAAAAACTCTAATTTGACAACAAAAATCGAGAACCAAATCCAAATTACGCTTGCCACCCGTGGGTTGATAAGACTCAAAATAAATTTGAGTTAATTCAAAAAAAATGTGCTTAAAAAGAGATTTATTCAAAAAATTCGACCTGTTGCAATTCAAAATGGTTTTAATAGAAAATAAAATAATCCCAATATTCTGCATCCCAAAATTTTGTTGAAATTTTAATTGAGATTGAAAAAAATATTTTTTCTTTAAAAAGATTCGATATTTCAAATCTCGCACTCTCTTTTCAATTAAATTCCAATCCCAATGATTTTCTACCCCGGTTAAGCAATAACCCCAAAAACTCATAATAGTAATGTATTAAGACCAAATTCTCATTTGTCCAATAACTTAATATTGTAATTTAGAATTGACCGGTTCCCTTATTCAAAAACTGGGTTCCCTTTCTAATCAACTCAAAAAAGACATACCAGAATTTTCCGCAACTTAAAATTCAAAAAACAAATATTACTATTTATTTCACCTAGTAGGAAGAACTTAAGTTTCCCACGTTTTACTGCTTTATAAAAAAATTTTATACTCATAAAATCAATCACTCCGAGATCAAAGAAGTATTCATAGAAAATCACGATACCTAATCTACTCTTAAAAATCGATCTTAAAGCTTATTATTTCGAAGCCGTAATTTTTATCTTTATAAAATTTCTCTCTCTAAAAAGTGTTTGAGACAAACTGACCCATTGCCCCCTTTCGAAGAGAAGCCTTGAATACTAAAGTGCAAAAATATAACCAGTAACTTCGTGTCACACATCGTGCATAATAATAGGTACGCCGAATTCTTTAGCACATTGTGCACGTTTCAACATTTCTTCACACGTACCAGCTGTTGCATTTAAATAATGTCCTTTAATTTCACCAGTTTCAGCTTGTGATTTATAGATAGCTTCTGCAACAAATAAAAATCTATCTCTCCAACGCATAAAAGGTTGAGAATTCACATTTTCATCATCTTTTGTAAAATCAAGTCCCCCTCGTAAACATTCATAAACAGCTCGTCCATAATTTTTAGCTGATAAACCTAATTTTGGTTTAATAGTACATCCTAATAAAGGACGTCCATATTTATTTAATTTATCTCTCTCAACTTCAATTCCATGAGGAGGTCCCTGAAAAGTTTTAACGTAAGCTGGTGGAATACGTAAATCTTCTAATCGAAGAGCTCGTAATGCTTTAAATCCAAAAACATTTCCAACAATTGATGTAAATAAATTAGTAACAGATCCTTCCTCAAATAAATCAAGAGGATAAGCCACATAAGCTATATATTGATTTTCTTCTCCTTTCACAGGTTCTAAATCATAACAACGTCCTTTATAACTATCTAAGCTTGTTAAACCATCCGTCCAAACTGTAGTCCATGTACCAGTCGAAGATTCAGCAGCAACAGCAGCGCCACATTCTTCTGGTGGAACTCCAGGTTGTGGAGTCATTCGAAAAGCTGCCAGAATATCAGTTTCTTTAACCTGATAATCAGGTGTATAATAAGTTAGTCGGTAATCTTTTACTCCTGCTTTAAATCCTGCCCCTGCTTTAGTTTCAGTTTTTGGAACCATTTGACATAATTCATTTAAATATATCGATCCTTCTTTCTACCCGTAAAAAATTTAAAATAACTGATCTCCTCGTTTATATTGTAAATAAGCGGTAACAAATAACCCAAAAAGAGTGACTGGTATTAAACCTAAAACTATACCCACTAATAAAGTTTCTACCATAAAAAAATTGTTTGTATATCTATCAAAATCGATGTTTCTATCTATATATCCAGCTTAATTAAATTCATCTAAATAATTTGTCAACGCCTCTTTTAATAAATTTTCGATTTCCTGAGAAAAAATATTATTATTATTTTCCATAAGTTCGGTATATTTATTTGTTGATAAATACTGTCTTAATCCACTGACAAATGTTCGAACTTGCTCTGTTGGAATTCGATCTAAATAACCATTTGTTCCAGCATAGATAGTAGCCACCTGATCAGATAAATCTAATGGAGAAGCTTGAGCTTGTTTTAAAATTTCCCGTAATCGTTGTCCCCGAGCTAATTGATTTTGAGTAGCTTGATCCAGATCGGAAGCAAATTGTGAAAAAGCTTCTAATTCGGCAAATTGAGCTAATTCTAATTTGAGTTTTCCCGCCACTTTTTTCATAGCTTTAGGCTGAGCTGATGACCCAACTCGTGAGACTGAAATCCCAACATTAATAGCTGGTCGAATACCTGAATTAAAAATATCAGATGATAAAAAAATCTGTCCATCTGTAATTGAAATCACATTAGTGGGAATATAAGCCGAAACATCCCCTTCTTGTGTTTCCACAATAGGTAAAGCGGTCATACTTCCCCCACCTAAGTCATCACTTAATTTGGCTGCTCGTTCTAATAAGCGTGAATGTAAATAAAACACATCCCCAGGATAGGCTTCTCTTCCTGGTGGTCGGCGTAATAATAAAGACATTTCTCGATAAGCTTGAGCTTGTTTTGAAAGATCATCATAAATAATTAAAGTATGTTGCCCTTTATACATAAAATATTCGGCTAAAGTAGCTCCAGTATAAGGCGCTAGATATTGTAAAGTAGCTGGTGAATCAGCTGTTGCTGCTACAATGATAGTATAATCAAGTGCGCCTCGTTCTTGTAAAGAGCTCATAACTTGCGCAATTGAAGATGCTTTTTGTCCAATCGCTACATAAATGCAAATAACATTTTTATTTTTTTGATTTAAAACAGTATCGATAGCAATGGCAGTTTTTCCAGTTTGTCGATCTCCAATGATAAGTTCGCGTTGCAACAAAAATTAAAAAAAAATGTTGGACTCGATCTTTAACCTTTAAATTTAACCTTTAAATAAAGGGGGGGTTAGGAAACATAGAGTCTCTGAGGTAGAGAATGGTGCCTTGCTCTACCTGCTGATAAATCGCGCTATATTGGAATTATGACTCTATATAATATGTTTCATTTCTCAATATTTGTTAGAGTATCCGTATAGAATCAATAGATGTGCCACTTTCCCAGCATAGAGTTTCCTTCAAAATATTGTTATTAATCAATATAGAGGCCAAAGAGGACCCCGTCCAATAGGAATCATCGAATCGACTGCCATTAATCCAGTTTGAAGAGGTTCATATACAGATCGCCGAGCAATAATACCAGGTGCTGTAGATTCAATTAATCTTGTTTCTGTAGTTTCAATTTCCCCTTTCCCATCAATAGGTTTCGCTAATGGATTGACAATTCGTCCAAGAAACTTCTCACCAACAGGAATCTGTGCAATTTTACCTGTAGCCCTAACAGAACTTCCTTCTTGTATAGTAGTTCCTTTTCCCATTAAAACTGCTCCAACATTTTTGGTTTCTAAATTTAAAGCAATTCCAATTGTTCCATCAGCAAATTCAAGTAATTCGCCAGCCATAACTTTTTCTAATCCATATATTCGAGCAATACCATCTCCAACTTGAAAAACAGTTCCAATATTTATAATTTGAATTTCTTGATTATATTGTTCAATCTGTTGTCGAATGATACTACTAATTTCATCAGGTCTAATTTTTACCATTTTGTGTGTTTTTTTTAAAAAAAATTAAATTCTAAATTGTGATAAACTAAATCAACCATTGAATACTAATACTTAAATTTGATAATTACAAAAAAAAGTAATATAAGCATCCAACACTTCTTTTTGAAATTCCAATGTGTAATTTTTTTCTAATTTTTGATAAACGTTTTCAAAAGTAGCGTCAATAATATGTTTTAAAATTTCTTTAACAAGTTTTTGTCTTTGTAATAAAATAATTTCCTGTTTAACTTGATATAATTTGTCGATTTGTTGTTGTGTGTTCTGTTTAATATTGTAATCATCTTGTTGAATAGTTTGAACACGATTTTGTTGAATAGTAACTACTTTTTGTTGTGCTTTTCGAAAAGCCTCTTTTGCAAAAAGAAGATTGCGTTTTGCTTCTTGTTCTCGATTCTCGGCTTCTTGTATATTTAATAAAATAGTTTGTTTTCGATTTTGTAAAATAGATTGTAAAGTGTCTCCCACAAAATAAATAATAATTGTTAAAACGATGTTTAGAAAACGAATCTTGAAAACCAAATGTGCTTTTTACAAAACGTTTGGCTTAAATATTTACAAATTAACTCTAAAAGATACGACAATCCTTGTTAGAAGGGTACAATAGAATGAACAACACACTCTAACAAAAATGTATATTTATAAAGAGTTTTTGTGAATAAATATTTTTAATAAAAAAACTCTTTTCAGATCTATATAATTTTTTTATTAAATCGAATTTGAGAATTCCTTAATAGTTGAAATCTAATAAAAAGAGATCTTATCAAATATAATAAAAGAAAAAATATTTATTTATTTAGCTTCAATAAATAATGAAATTATATATTTAAAATAGAGAAATCTGAATTATTATACATAACAAGGAAAATTCTAAATGTCAAGCTAAATTAATAACATTAGTATCTAAAATATTTGTATTTAGACCAAAATTTTGATCTAAATTAAAAAAAGTGTTCAAAATATTCATAATATTTATATCTATATTTATATCTATATTTATTGTATCGATTTAGATAGAATCAATTTAAAGCGAGTGAAACCAGAATGTTTCTTTCTCTCCAATCTTTAAATTGATTCCCTCCAATTTTTAAAAGAATTCAAATTTGTTCAGTTCTTTCAGTGTTTAAGTTGCAAAAGGATTAGCAAACAAAACAACTAAAGCAACAACAAGTCCATAAATAGTTAAAGATTCCATAAAAGCAAAACTAAGTAATAAAGCACCTCTAATTTTGCCTTCAGCCTCCGGCTGACGAGCAATACCTTCTAAAGCATAACCAGCTGCTGTACCTTGTCCAACCCCTGGTCCAATTGCTGCTAAACCAATCGATAAACCTGCAGCAACTACAGAAGCTGCACCAATTAATGAGTCCATAATAAATTTTTTTTTTTTAATATTTAAATAGAAAGTTTTTTGTTAATGATGTTCTTCTAATGATTCGCCAATATACGCGCCTGCTAAAGTTGAAAATACAAGTGCTTGTATTGCACTCGTGAATAATCCTAAAAGCATTAGAGGTACGGGAACAAGTATAGGAACTAAAGCAATTAATACACTAATAACTAATTCATCTGCTAAAATGTTACCAAATAGTCTAAAACTCAATGATAAAGGTTTTGTAAAATCTTCTAAAAGATTTATAGGAAATAAAATAACTGATGGAGTGATATACCGTTTAAAATAAGCCAATCCTTTCTTTTTAAAACCAGCAAAAAAATAGGCTATAGATGTTAATAATGCAAGAGCAACAGTGGTATTAATATCATTAGTAGGAGCTGCAAGTTCTCCATTTGGTAATTCAATAATGCGCCAAGGAATTAAAGCGCCTGACCAATTTGACACAAAGATAAATAAAAAAAGGGTTCCTAAAAAAGGCACCCATGCTAAATATTCTGTTTCTCCAATTTGTGTTTTAGCTAAATCTCGAATAAATTCGGTTATATATTCATTTAAATTCTGAATATTAGACGGAACCATTTTTAAATTAGTATTTCCACTAAAACTTAATATTCCAATTATACCAATTACAACCCAAGAGGTTAATAAGACCTGTGCATGAATTTGAAAATTTCCAACAGTCCAATAATAATGTTGACCAACCGAAACTTCTGCAAGATGAATAAGCGGTAAATGTAAAAATAAAGAATTATGAATCATTTGAAATAAGAATTTTTTATTTTCTATAATAACAACTCTCCGATCCAAATGCAACTCTCTGAACCCCAAATCAAAACTTGAATTCTAATTCTTCATAAAAGTGACTTTATTTTGTTTGATTTTTCTTTTTGTTTTTTTGTTTGTGTTTGTTTTAATTTAAAACTTTGTTTTCCTTTTAAAATAGCCACTGCTAATTGATCTAAAATAAATTTAATAGAAGAAATTGAATCATCATTTGCTGGAATGAATAAATCTGCTAATAAGGGATTACAGTTTGTATCTAATATAGTAATAGTTCGTAACCCAAGTTTTTGACATTCATAAACTGCATTTAATTCTTTTTGTTGTCCTATAATAATTACAATCTCGGGAACGTTTTTCATATTTCGTAAACCTTTAAAATATTTCAATAATTTCTCTTGTTTTTTTTTTTTTTTTTTCAAAAAAGTGTGTTTTGAAGAGATGTGAGTTGATTTTGTTGAAAGTATGTTCAAATTTCGAATAGACTTTTGTATAGTTTTCCAATTTGTTAAACAACCTCCTAGCCATCTTTGATTCACAAAAAAAGAATTACATCTTAATGCTGTGAATTGAATTAATTGAGCTGCTTGTTTTTTTGTTCCAACAAATAGAACTTTATGTCCTTTAGCAGTTGAAATTTCTAAAAATTTCGAAACTTGTCGAATATAAAACCATGTTTGAATAATATCAATAATATGAACGCCATTTTTTTGTTTGTAAATATAAGGAGCCATTTTCGGATTCCATTGATCTTTAGTATGTCCAAAATGAAGCCCAGCTTTAATCATTTGATTTAAAATTGTGTGTGTTTGCATAGAAATAGATTACTGTTTTTAATGTTTACTATAAACAATTTGTGGTAATATGCAATAACCTACTCTATATAAATGTACTACCCCCGGGGGAATTTGAATCCCCGTTTTCTCCGTGAAAAAGAGAGGTCCTTGGCCTCTAGACGACGGGGGCTTATTTTTGTGAGCCAAAACGGTTTCTAAAAATGAGCCTAAAAACAAATTTTCTGAAATCAATTGATTTCAATTTCATCTATTTGTAAACTGTTAAAAATAGCAACAGAGAAAAAGATGGCTGTCCAAAAGAAAAAGAAATCAAAACAAAAAAAGCGTCTCCGATTCACAACTTGGAAAGACAAATTACAAAACTGGAAGGTTCGAGCATTCGACTTTGGTTTAAAAATGCTCAAAAATAATAAAACAATCTAGAGTTTGTGCCACTATAGGTAATAGGTTCTAGATGCTTGTCGCCTCTTTAGCTCAGTTGGTTAGAGCATTCGTCTCATACGCGTAAAGTCACTAGTTCAAATCTAGTAAGAGGCAATAATTAAAATCAAATTAGAATCCAATTTAAAATTTATGATCGTAACTATTGGTAGACGTAAAAATTCAACTGCGACTGTTTTTTGGTTTAAAACACAAGGTATATTAACAATAAATCAGATTCCTTCTGAAGAGTATTTTCAGAATAATCCATTTTTATTAGATTCGATTCGTCAACCTTTTGATCTGTTAAATATTCGAATCCAAAATCAAATCAATATTCAAGTATCAGGAGGTGGTTTAAGTGGTCAAGCTCAAGCGTGTCGATTGGCTTTATCAAGAGCTCTTCAAAAACAAAATTGTTCATATCAAACTATCTTGAAAAAAAAAGGTTTTTTAACTCAAGATTCGCGAATTAAAGAACGCCGTAAATATGGTTTAAAAAAAGCACGAAAAGCTCCTCAATTTTCAAAACGTTAATCTTATTTTTATTCTATTATGTCAAATACAACCACAAACTAGCATTGTAAACAATTGACTCAGGAGTACATAAGGAATCTTTTTACTTCAAAGTGTTTCAAATTTGTTCTGTTGTATTATCCAAAATTGAAAACAAAGCATTCAAAAAAAAAAAAAAAGAACTCTCAACTCAATCTACTTATTGATTGTCAAACCAATTGAAATTCATTCAAAACAAAATGAAAGTAGTCAAAAATGAATAAATAGAATCTCTTTCTTTAGCTAGCTATACTGAAAAGTGTTTAATTAGTTACTCTCTAGAATTAGAAATTACAGAAATTATAAATAAATTAAAAACACTGACTTTATTAGAAGCAGTGGAATTAATTCAACAAATTGAAGATATTTTTGGAGTAGAAACAAATCTGGCTGCTTCTTCAAATGTCTTACCAGTCGAAAATACACAAATAATTCAAGAAACTACACAAACTGAATTTTCTCTTATTTTAGAATCTGTACCCAGTGAAGAAGAAAAGAAAAAACGCTTAAATATATTTAGATTAATTCGTGAATTAACATCTATTGGTTTAAAAGAAGCAAAAGAATTAACTTCCAATTTACCGCAAACATTAAAAGAATCTTTATCTCAGAATGAAGCTAAGGATATAAAAAATCAATTTGAAGAAATGGGTGCCCAAATTAAAATTATTTAATGAATTTTATATTTTGTCTTTTATTTTTATATTGCAATCTATTCGAACTAATAAAAAATCAATTCTTCTTAAAATAAAATGGGTATTCAAAATGTAAAATCTAATCTTCTAGAATTACTTTTTATTTTTGAAAATATATAGAATTTTCTCAAAAATCGAATCCACAATATTTTGATTTTGTAATTAGGACCCTTAATATTGAGCCATTTGTATAGAATTGGATAGAATGCATTGAATCTCTAGTATGAGAAATCAAGAATTGAAAGGAGATGTGTCTGTTTTATGATTAGCTAATTTATATTGAAAAAGATCCATTTAGTTAACCAAAAATGTTTAAATAATCTTTCAAAAACGTATTTTACTCGCTTTTTTAATTATTGTGATTTTAGTTCCTCAAACACCCCGAGAAAATAAATTAATTTTCACTTTTAATGAAAGTGGTTTGTTTTCCAACTATTTTGCTGCAAGTCAAACTGTCCAAATAGTCACTGTTTTTACTATTGTTCTTTTTTTTATGACTCTTTTTATATGAATTTATATGAATAAACATTTTCTTATTTATGATAAATTGGTATTATTTTTGTATTTTTTTTTTATTTTAATATTACCTATTTGGATTCTTCTCAAAAAAGCAAGTTTTCATTTATGGAATCCTTTTTTATCTAGAGCAACGGATTCCGTTGCTCTCTCTGCTTATTCGATTACTTTCTCTCTTGCTTTGTTAGCGGTTTTGATTAATCTTTTGTTTGGATTTGTATTAGCTTGGATATTAATAAGATATAAATTTAAAAGTCAGAAAATTTTAGATTCTCTTATTGATCTGCCTTTTTGTTTACCAACCTCTGTTGCTGGTTTTACTTTAACTCTTGTTTATGGTGAAAATGGCTGGATTGGTCAAATTTTAAACATTTGGAATATTCAAGTAATTTTTACAAAATTAGGAATTTTAGTTGCAATGATTTTCGTTTCTTTTCCTTTTGTAGTGAGAACTCTTCAACCTATGATAGAATTAATCGAAAAACAAATGGAAGAAGCGGCTTGGTCTTTAGGAGCATCAGATTGGCTAACTTTTAATAAAATTTTAATTCCAACTCTTTTACCAGCTATATTTACTGGTTTCACTTTGGCTTTTTCGAGAGCTATTGGAGAATTTGGCTCAATAGTGATTATTTCCTCAAATTTTGCTTTTAAAGATTTAATTACTCCAGTCTTAATTTTTCAATGTTTGGAACAATATGATTATATAGGTGCAACTATTATAGGTTCGGTAATTCTCATTCTGTCATTAATTTTATTATTTATTATTAATATTATTCAATAAGTTTTTATGTGTTTAACTCAAGAAATTCAAAATTATATTTATTTTTTAATAAATTTTGAAAATAAACATAGTGTATCTTCATTTTTGCTTTTTATAAAATACAATTTAGGCTATATGAGTCAAATTATTCAAAATTGGATCATTTCAGTTTTTAAATTTGAGTGGTTTTATGATTTTGATTATTTTTCTCTTTCGTTCCCACATTGCAATTTTTCTTTTATAAAAGATTTTTTTGTATTCCAATCTCCTTCCACTTTTGTGTATGATTATAATCAGATTTGGCCGCTTGATTTGACTTATAATTTGTTTTTTTTAGGTTTAGGAAATAGTGTTTTTTATTGGATTCCCCATTCTAGTATTCATTTTTTAATTTTAAGACGTTTGTTTGTTGAAGGATTACCAGCTGGTGTAATCGCTTTTTTGGGCAGTTTAGTTGCACAAATTTTAGTTCTTGTTAGCACATTCTTTGGTTTAAGAATTTTTTGTTTTTCTTGGATAAATTTAGAAATTTTGTTTTATTTAGTTGGGATTTGTTTGCTTTTTGTGGTTACGTATAATTTAGTACACACTCCTATTAAAAGAAGTCGATTTCAAAATACCCAACAATTATTGTCTGTTTTTTGTATTAATTTTATATTAATTTTTTTGGAAAATTTTGGTGTATTTCCTTATCTAAGTTCGTTAACTTTGAATGAAAGTGTCTCTTTTGTTCAATCTCAAAATTGGACTAATACGAATGTGTATTTATATATTCTTGGTTTTGTGATTGGAAGTATTGGTTGTATTGTCATCTTTGGAATTTTATTAATTTCTATAAGTCAATTTTTAGCTCATCATTTTTCCAACTCTTATTCCCATTGGATTCAAATCTTAAATTTTGTGTTTTTAACTTTAATTTTATCAAATTTATTAGCTAGTATCCCATTTTATAGTTTTGATTATTTATTCTTATCATCACTAGGTTTTTATTCTGAAGATTTACGAACTCAAAATGCACTTTTCAAAACTGATATTTCAGATATAAAAAAAGGTCGATTAGGAGAATACTCTGCTCATAGTTCAATAGATACAGATATCGCTCTTTATAATCGAGGTCGTTATTCCACAGGAAATGAAGTTGAATTAACATTTGAAGATCTGAATTTTCAAGGAGAATATATTTGGCGAACTCGTGCTGATAGATTAGCCTCTGGCTCTGTTGGAATTATTAATCCTTTTATGGCTAAATTTTTACCAAAGCAGATTCAAACTCAACCCATCAATCACCAAATGAATCTCGATAAAAAAGGCCAAAAAAATAATTTTATTTTGAATTTGAATAATTTTGAAAATTTCTTAACTCGATTTTGGACAGATTATAATTCTGAAGTATTCGAATCGTCTCTTTTGGAGTCTCCACTGGAAAGAGATTCTTTTTCAGCTTTTTCAGAATTAGTGAAATATGGTTTTGATTCCTTTGCTTCGTTAGAAGATTTTGAATCTGATGAATTTGAAGAAGAATTAGGTAAAAAAATTAAACAAAGATATTATCAAAATCATATATATAAAATTTTACTTACTCTTGATATTGACCACTTTTTAAACCGTCAACCTTCTAAATTTAGAATGACTCAAAAAGAAGAAAATCATTTATTTCATAAAAAATTCATTTTAAATAATTATTATAATAGTTTACGTTCGTATTCTTATTTACCATATTCAAATGGTTTTAAAATTTTATTTAATAATACTAAAAGTTATGCCAATCGAGTGTATAATCAACAATATAAAGGTACATTAAAAATTTTACGAAAATTATTTTTAATTGATTTTTCTGCGTTATCACCCAATTTGTCAATTTTAAAATATGATCAACTTTTATTCAAAGATAAACAATTTTTAAATATTGTATGGCATGAAGAATTAAAACCAAACACTCACAAATTGAAACTCAAAGCACTCTATGAATATAAAAGTGTGCCTTTCTATATAGGCTGGGATGAAAGTCATAGACAACTTGTGATTACAAATCAATTTCTCAATTCAGATAAATTATTTCATTTAAAGAATTCAGAATCTTCTTCCTTTTTTATGAGTTGGCCAGTTCAAAGAATGCAATTTGTAAAAAACAAAAACAAATCCTCTTCTTATTTATTTTCTCAATTTGATCAAACTCAAAATGATTTACAAAAAGATTTATTTTCTTATCAAGAACACGCGGAATTAGAGACACAACTCAGTTATGAGACTTTACCAACTATTCTTCAACGAGTTGATTTACGGAATAAAGATAAGTGTCAAATTCAACTTAAACCACTCCGAGGTGGTTTAAGTTGAATAAATGCATTAATTCGAGGTTAACGGGATTCGAACCCGCAACTTCCGCCTTGACAGAGCGGTGCTCTCACCGATTGAACTATAACCCCTATTTTGAATTATTTTAATCTAACTCTCAAAATAGAATTAGATTGAGAGTTATAAATTTTGAATATATAATTTTAATTTAAGTAAAAAGGTTTGTAATTCTTTATATTCGAAATTATAAGAGTCTTGAAAATTTTTACTTGATTTGAAACAAAATTTATATAAATCTCCAAAAGTAAAAATGTTTAATTTTTTTAAAGTTTGATAAGTTTGAAGTGATAAATGAAAATTGGCTAAATCAATACATAATAATTTTTTTAAAAATTTTTTCTTTAAAAGAATTTTATTTTTTTTTCTTCCATTTGGCCATTTATAAATTTGAAGAGAATGGTTTATATTATAATAAGGAATTAAACATAAGATTAAATTTTTGATTGATTTATGTAGCAAATAACTAGGATGAATACTGCCATTTGTACAAATTGTAAAATGAATAATTTCTTGATTTAAGATATTTTTTTTAATCGTATAATTTACATTTAAAATAGGTGAAATTTTGGAATCTAAAAATAGAAAATTAGTATTTTTGATTTTCAGATTCGATTTGTGAATTTGAGGTTGAATAAATTGAGTATATAATTTTGTATAAAAATGTGTGGTTGTTTCAATACAACTATAATTTTCAAAATTATTGATTAAACAAGTGATTTTTAAAATAGCATTTGTATCAAGTGTAGCTATATATTGCTCCGGATTAATACAATATAAAAAAGAAGGAAGTGGAATATCTTTCGCTCTTACAATTTTTGGACCTTTCACAAAAAGATAAACAAATTGAGTTTTTGTACGTAATTTCGAACTTGAAAATATGATTTTTTGTAAATTGAATAATAAATCAAGAACAGTCTCATGAACGCCTTTTATACAGCAATATTCATGTTTTATATTTTCAATAAAAACACCTGCTATTGAATAATGCATTGTTTGTAATAAAAGAGTTCGACGCAAAGCATTTGCAATAGTTAAACCTTGTTGTGGCGGTAAAAAGCCTAATTGAAATGAAGCAGAAAAATGAGCTAAATGATTTGTATTTTGATTTTTAAGTATTTGAGTTTCAAGACAAGAAAATATCAATTTTGTGGATTTCATGATATAAAGTTCTAAAAATAAAAGCTAATTTACACACGTCTTTTTTTAGGAGGTCGACATCCATTATGAGGTATTGGAGTTCTATCACAAATTAGATTAATTTCAAATTGTGATTTTTGTAAGCTTCGAATAATCGATTCACGGCCTGGTCCTGTACCTTTCACAATGATTTTGAGTCTTAAAATATCTTGATCATAACAATATTTGATTAATTTCTCAATCGTTTTTTTTGCAGCAAATGGAGTACCTTTTCTAGCTCCCTTAAAACCACAAGAACCAGCTGAAATCCAAAAAATGACTTCATATTTTGTATTTGTTAAAGTTAATAGAGTATTATTGAAAGTTGATCGAATATATAGAAGTCCTTTTTTTAATTTTTTGTTAAATTTTTTGTTAAATTTTTTGTTAAATTTTTGATTCAATTTTTTGTTAAATTTTTTGCCCATTTTTTTGTCTTTGTTTATGTTTTGGATTAATACAAATAATGAATATTTTTCGATTTCGTTTTATTAATTTACATTGTTGACAAATTTTTTTAATTGATGATCTTATTTTCATAATTCTGTTTATTCTCCTCGCGAATCTAATCTATAAATGATACGTCCTCGATTTAAATCATATGGACTAATTTCTACAGCTACATGATCTCCAATTAATATACGAATATAATTTTTACGAATTTTTCCTGATATATAAGCTAAAATGGAAAATCCATTTTCTAATTGTACTTTGAATATTCCATTTGAGAATCCTTGTAAAACCACCCCTTGCATTTCGATTAAATTTTGTTTTTTGTTCATTACCACACAGAACATAACAATTCACCGCCAATATTATATTTTTGAGCTTCTTTATTTGTGAGAAGTCCTTTTGAAGTAGATAATATATAAATGCCTAATCCCCCAAAAAGAATAGGGATTTGTTTGGCTTGAACATAAATACGTCTTCCAGGTGTACTTATCCGTTTCAGATTCATTAATACTGTTTTTTTATTTTGTTGATATTTTTTATTTTGTTGATATTTTAAGTGTATTTGAAGAACATTAGGTTCAATCACACTATACGATTGAATAAAACCTTCTTTTTGTAAAATGTGAATAATTTGTAAATTTAGCTTTATATTTGGAATTAAAACAGTCGGATTTTGAGTTTGATTGGCATTTCGAATTTTGGTTAAAGTATTACTAATTAAATCCATAATTTGATTTGTGTTTAAAAATATATTGTGTGAGTTTGAAATGGTAAACCAAAGTGTTGTAAAAGAGCTAAACTTTCTTTATCCGTTTTAGCTGATGTAACAATAGTAATATCCATTCCTTTAATAAATTGAATTTGATCGTACTGAATTTCCGGAAACATTAATTGTTCTTGTAAACCTAAACTATAATTGCCCGTTCCATCAAAACTAGTGATTGCAAGACCCTTAAAATCGCGAATTCGAGGAATTGCTAAATTCACTAATCGATCAAGAAAATTATACATACAATTCTGTCGCAATGTGACACAAATACCAACTGGCATTTTTTGTCTTATTTTAAATCCAGAAATGGAATGTTTGGCTTGTGTGACAATACCTTTTTGGCCACTAATAATTTGTAATTCTCGTAAACAGTTTTGAAATTCAAATACACAACTAAACTAAATGAGCTATTTTCATGGCATTTAGCTTTGATTCTAAAATAGGATTATAAAGATGTAGCCTTTCAGTTTTGCCTCTTTATAGAAAAATGAATATTGAATTAAAGCTAAGTTAGGATTCTTTTTACTAAACAATTCTTAAGTTCCCCATCTTTCAGATTGTGAACACTAAAAAGATTTTTGAATATCCTTATTAAAAATTCTCAAAACATTTCAAATTGTACATTTTGTTTAGGAAGTTTCTAAAATTCGTGGATTTTGAGAAGCATCTCCAATTCCTCTATTAATCAAAATTTTTGTAATTTTGGGAATTTGATAATGATTTTTATATGTAAATTCAGACATTTTTAAAAGTTGTCCACATACTTTATTTTTATATAAATGTTTATATCTTGTTTTCATAAATATATACAGATTGAGAGGTTTAAACTACTTCTGGAGCTAATGAAATAATGCGCATAAAATTTTTGTCTCGTAATTCGCGAGCAATTGGTCCAAAAATACGCGTTCCTCGTGGAGATCCATCTTTATGAATTAAAACTGCTGCATTTTCATCAAATTGAATACAAAATCCATTATGTCTCCGTACATTTTTTTTGGTTCTTACAATAACAGCTCTAATCACTTCGGATTTGTGGGTTAACATATGCGGATTGCACTGTTTCACTACACCTATAATAATATCTCCAATAGTAGCATATTTGCGTTGCCCACAATTTAAAATTCGAATACACATGATTTTTTTAGCTCCAGTATTATCAGCTATATTTAACACAGTTTGAACTTGAATCATTCTCTATTTTGTTCAATATTTAACACTTATAAATTGAGTTCGAATAGGTAATTTAAACGAAGCACTCACAAGAGCTTTTTTAGCGATCCTAAATGAAACATTTTTCAGTTCATATAAAATTTTGCCAGGTTTAACAACTGCAACCCAAAATTCTGGTGTTCCTTTACCAGATCCCATTCTTGTTTCAGCTGCTCTTTTTGTAATCACTTTATCTGGAAAAATTCGAATCCATAATTTTCCATTTCTTTTAGTATAACGTGTGATGACTCGTCTAGCTGCTTCAATTTGACGAGCTGTTAACCAATAAGGTTCTAAAGATTTTAACGCAAAATGCCCAAAAGCGATGTGATTTCCTTTTGTAGTGGTTCCTTTTAAACGACCTCGATGATTTTTTCGAAATTTTGTTTTTTTGGGTTGTAACATAATTCACTTTTTTTGAAAAATCCATATTTTAATACCTAAAATTCCATAAATTGTTTTTGCTGTTCTAAACGTGTAATCAATATTGGCTGCTAAAGTTTGTAAAGGTACTTGTCCTTTGCGTACCCATTCTGTTCGAGCAATTTCTGCTCCATTTATGCGTCCTGAAATTTGTATTTTAATGCCATAAATGGCTTCTTTTTTAAAACGTTTAAGTGTTTTTTTGACTGCTCGTCTAAAAGCAATACGTTTTTCTAATTGATCAATTAAAAATTTAGCTAAAAAGAAAGCATTTTGTTCATAATTGGGATGTTCAATTAATTGTACACTCAGTCTTAAAGGTTGATTATATTGATTAATTTTGGTTGGAAAATTTAAAACCATTTTGGAACTAATTTGATAATTGGCTACTAAAGTTTTTAATTTAGTTTGAATTGTTTTTAAATTCTTTTTTCCTGGTGTTAAAAAATAATTTGTTTTAATACAAAAAAGAGAGACATGAATATAATTAAAAGGTTGTCTAGTAATATGAACTTTTAAAATTCCTGTATTTGGAAGTTGCTGCTCTACAAATTCTCGAATATATAAATCTTCAAAAAAATAAGCTGAATAATTTTTTTTATCTGCAAACCAATTTGCATGATGTTTATGAATAACACCTAATCGAAATGCATATGGATGTATTTTTTGTGCCATAAATTTTATTTTTTACGTAAAGTTTTTTTATCATTTTTGATATGTCCTCGAAATTTGCGTGTTAAAGCAAATTCTCCTAATTTATGACCAATCATTTGTTCAGTTATATAAATTGGAATAAATTCTTTTCCAGTATAAATCGCAATAGTGTCGGGTAGGTTAGTGAATTGTGGAATGACTTCTTCTTTCCCCCCTAAGAACCGTACGTGCATTTCTCAATGCATACGGCTCAAGTCTTTAATTATACAAAGACCAAACTCTCATTTGCCAAACAACCGATTTGGATGTTATTCATTTGAAGTTATTTAATAAATCAAATTATTAATTTCCTTTTTTCTTTCAGAGTAGCTCAAATCTTTTGAAATTCAAACAAAAAGCATAGCAGAGTTTTCCGTAATCTTAATATATAAATATATATATTAAGATTTCCCACGTTTTACTGTATGTAGAAATATTTAAAAATGTTTGAATCTTCAAACCCCGGCTTTAGGATATACAACATTAGGGGGTCATTAACCTAATTTCTATTGTTAGCATAAAAAAAAATAACGAGGCAATGATAAAACTTTTTTAAATTTTCTGCAATTTAGTGTTTGATATTATGAAATTTCTATATACCCTAATATTGAGAAGATTTAGTATATCGTAAATCAGAGTGTTTATCTCTACTACAAAACAGTAACTTCGTGTCACACATGACCGATCATTAAAGGAACAATTGTCGAAGACCGACTCCAAGTTTTTAAAACTTTTTTAGTTTTTAATTTATTTAATTGTTCAATTTTTAAAATTAGATTTTGAATTACAAATGGAAAAGATTGTGGCATTTTGTTTATTTACGTTTTTTTAATATCAATGAATTACTATATTTACCTTTTTGACGTGTTTTTTTACCTAATGTTGGCTTACCCCATGGTGTCATAGGATGTTTTTGACCAATTGGAGATCGACCTTCTCCTCCTCCATGAGGATGATCGACGGCATTCATAACTGATCCACGAACACGTGGCCTTTTATTCACCCATCGTTTTCGTCCAGCTTTCCCTAATTTGATTTGATTCCATTGCCAATTACTAATTTGACCAATGGTTGCCCAACACTCATTGAGTAACATGCGAATTTCACCTGAAGGTAATTTAATAGCAACAAATTTAGATTCTTTTGATAAAATTTGCGCTGAAGTTCCAGCTGCTCGAACTAATTGAGCTCCTTTTCCTGGATGAATTTCAATATTATGGATTTGAGTACCAAGAGGAATATTTTTTAATGGTAATGAATTTCCTGCTAAAATAGGGGCTCGCGAATGGGTGATCACAAGATCGCCAATTTGATTCATTTCAGGTTTTAAGATATATGTTTTTTGACCAGTATATGATTTTGTTAAAGCAATCGAAGCACTTCGATTAGGATCATATTCAAATGCTATAATTTGTGTTGGAAAACCATATTGTTTCCGTTTAAAATCAATTTCACGAAAACGTCTTTTATGTCCTCCTCCTCTATGTCGAATAGTAATATGGCCTTTATTATTTTTTCCATTTGCGCGAAATACATTTTTAATTAACGATTTTTCTGGTTTTTTCGCTGTTAATAGTTTAAAATTACAACAGGATTGATTCCTAGTACTTGGAGTATGAGCTTTAAGTATACGAATAAACATAATAGTTTTATTTTGTCAAAAAGATTGAAGGTAATAGCGTATTTTGTGAAATTGTGATAATACAGCGTTTATAAAGTTTTCGATAGTTTTGAATATTTAAAATTTGTAATTTTTTTCGACTTATATTAGTTGTGTTAATTTTAATAATTTGGATTTTATAAAATTTTTCAAAAAAATATTTTATATGTGTTTTAGTTAATCGCTGATTAATTAAAAATACATATTTTTGGTTTTCCATTAAATGGGTCGTTTTTTCAGTAAATAATTAATTTTTTACAATTTTAAACTATAGAAATAATTTTCATTATATTATAGCTTAATAGATCAAATTGATCGATTTTTGCTCTCATTAAACAAAAAAGAAAGTAAATGTGGTTTAGTCAATTGTCAGATTCTATATTTGCGAATTTCAATCAAATTCTATAAATTAACCTGAGAGTAGAGAAAAGAAATAGAATTCGCTTCAATAGATTTATTTTTTTATCTCAAATTGATTAGAGTGTTCACAAACAGGTTTAAATACAAAATCAAATAACATACAATTTTCTTTCAAGTATATATTGGTATTAAAAATTTGTCTAGACCTTTTAAAATAACTAGTTATTGCATGTAGTAGGATTTGAACCTACGTTCTATTAAAAAATAAACGGATTATGAGTCCGTCGCTTTTGACCACTCAGCCATACATGCTTAAAAAAGCGTTTAAAACACTTTTTTAATTTAAAAATTCATTTCAAATGATTGCACTTTTTCATATTGTTTTTTCTTTAATACTAAAAATATTTGTGTTAAAAAAACACTAATGAAAAAAATGAATAAACCTTGAATACGAAGTGGATTTTGTAACACAATTTCAGTTTCTTTTTGCCCAAAACCTCCTACATTAGGATTATTGGATAAAGGTTCATCGATTTGAATTTTTTGATTTATTTGAACTACTATTTCTGGACCAGCTGGAATGGTTTGTAGAATTGTTTTATTGGTATTTGACAAGATTGTAATTTCTGTTTCATTTTTAGCGTTTTTATAGATTGATTGAATAATTCCTGTAGCTGGACTTGTAAAAATATTATTATTACTCTTAGATCCATCTGCATAAACTTGTCCTCGTCCTCTATTTCCACCAATATAAATTGGATATTTTAAATAAGAAATAGTTTTGTTCACTTTTGGATTTGGGGCTAATAATGGAAAAATCATTTCTGAATATTTTTTGCCTGGAACAGGTCCAACCACTAAAATATTCGGATTTTGTTTATTATAAATCTGAAATGTTAATTTATTCACTTTTTTGGCTAAATCTGGTGAGATTCGATCTTTTGGAGCCAAACTAAATCCGGGAGGTAATATTAGAACTGCTCCAACATTTAATTGACCTTTTTTTCCATTAATTAATACTTGTTTAATTTTTTTATCATATGGAATTTTTACAATTGCTTCAAAAACAGTATCCGGTAATACAGATTGGGGAACTTCAATATCAACTGATTTTTGAGCTAAATGACAATTAGCACAAACAAGACGACCATTTTCTTCTCGTGGATTTGGATAATTTTGTTGAGCAAATATTGGATAAGCTTGACAATACAATAAAAGATTAAAATAGAAAAAGCCACTATAGATAAAAAACTTGATTTTTAGTTTATCGAAAAAAAAAGAAAACATAAAATGTAAAGCTTTGATTCATGAAATAGTAAATTTTCTTCTCTCGAATTCCGTTTAATTAATACTTGAATTTTCTATAAAAATAAATGAATAAGCCATCACGATTGCTGGAAAGATTAAACCGATAAGAGGAACACATATTGATGGAAGATCAGATGCATGCATTTTTCAAAAATTTTTTTTTTAATAATCTAGTGTTAATTTAGATTTTTAATTTTTAAAATTCAATTTACTGAGTATAGAGGGAATCGAACCCCCGACTATATGGTTCGTAGCCATAAACTCTAATCCACTGAGTTATATACCCTTCAATTAATTCAATCAAACTATAGGTGAACGATGGGAATTGAACCCACGACTCAAGCTGCCACAAAGCTCTGCCTTACCACTTGGCTACGCTCACCTTTTTTGATAAGCAATATTTTTAAAGTAGGAGAAATCACTGTCTTACCTTAATATTTGAGTTAAGGTATACTCAAATGTTCTAATGTTCTAACTATCAAACAAAAATAGAAAATTGTGTATGTCTCATAATGTAAAAATATATGATACTTGTATTGGTTGTACTCAATGTGTTCGAGCTTGTCCTACAGATGTTTTGGAAATGGTACCTTGGAATGGCTGTAAAGCAAAACAAATTGCCTCAGCTCCTCGAACTGAAGATTGTGTAGGTTGTAAACGATGTGAAACAGCGTGTCCAACCGATTTTTTAAGTGTTCGAGTTTATCTTGGAACAGAGACAACTCGTAGTATGGGATTAGCTTATTAGTTCAAGAATTGTTTAACTCCCAACTTTATAAGCATCTATGAAAAAACTAATTAATACACCACTTTGAAATAAAAACAATTCACTATTCCAAATGTTTAATTTACTTTGAATTTTAGAGAAAAATTCAAAGTAAATTAAACAGAGTAAAATGATGAATCCATCCCAGAAAAGAAGTAATCTTATGTATGTTAAAAAACTTCCAAAAATATTTCCAAAAATAAAACCATAAAAAAAAAATTTATCTTCATTTTCAATTCAAGTGAAAGTGGATGCTTTTGGTGGGACTTGAACCCACAAATCTAATTAAAGATTCCAAGGCCTAAACTTGGTGCGTATACCGAATTTCGCCACAAAAGCTTGGAACTGATTTTAAAGTGAAGTATTTTTTATTTAATTAATTCATAAAAAAAGCTAGGATAGCTCAGTGGTAGAGCATAGTATTGAAAATTCTTGTGTCATCGGTTCAAAACCGATTCCTGGCATTCTTTCATGTTAAGCTAGTAGTGTTAAGTTAGTAGCATTCTTTCTTCCTAAGCTAGGATGGAAGGATTCGAACCTTCGAATGGCGAGACCAAAACCCGATGCCTTACCACTTGGCTACATCCTAAATCAGATTGAATAAAAATTCAGTACCCATTTGGGTGTTTCTCAATTCAGCTAAACTAGAAGTGACAAGATGTTAATATTAGAAAAATTATTTAGTCTTTTGTAAGTAAAGATTTACCAATAATATTTCTAATATAATACATTTTAGCATGCTTTGTGGAATATTGTTTAACAATTTGAACATTTTCAATTTGCCTCGAATTTAAGCAACAAATTTTTTCTATACCTATTTTTTGAACCATTTTGCGCACTCGTATACTTTGACTATATCCAGTGTTTTTTTGTGAAATGAGAAGACCTTTAAATTTTTGGATACGAGATTTGTCTCCTTCTTGAATACGTAAATCTAATAAAATCATTTGTCCTACTTTCAAATTTGGAACTTTGCAAAAATGTTTGGAATCATATTTTTTAAGGATATTTGTTTGAAACATCATGGAATTATACAATTTTTTAATCTAATATTGTGGCTACAACACCAGCTCCCACCGTTTTACCCCCTTCTCTAATAGCAAAACGCATACCATTTTCAATAGCAATAGGTTGAATTAACTCTACTTCCATTTGAATTCTATCTCCTGGCATCACCATTTTAATTTCTGTATCATCATCTGATTTAAATGTTTTAATATTTCCAGTCACATCTGTTGTTCGAACGTAAAATTGTGGTCGATAGCCAGCAAAAAAAGAAGTGTGTCTTCCTCCTTCTTCTTTTTTTAAAATATATACCTGCGCTTGAAAATGGCGATGAGGTTTAATAGAAGCTGGTTTAGCTAAAACCATACCTCGTTGAATTTCATCTTTTTGAATTCCACGTAATAATATACCTACATTATCGCCAGCAACACTTTTTTCTAATGTTTTTTGAAACATTTCCAATCCTGTAATGATCGTTTCTCTAGTTGTTTTTAATCCTACAAGTTCAACAGTTTGACCAACTTCAATCATACCACGTTCAACTCTCCCTGTTGCAACAGTGCCCCGTCCAGTAATTGAAACTACATTTTCTATAGCCATTAAAAAAGGTTTCTCTGTATTGCGTTTTGGTAAAGGTATATATTGATCAACAATCTCCATTAAATCATAAATTTTTTGTACCCATTTGTTTGAAGTATCAATGTTTTCTTGTGTTAAACTTTCTAACGCAAGTAACGCAGATCCAGTAATAATTGGAATTTCATCACCAGGATATTCATAAGTGGTTAATGTTTCTTGAATTTCCAATTCTACTAATTCTAATAATTCTTCATCATCCACTTGATCAGCTTTATTTAAAAACACAACAATTGCTGGAACACCTACTTGTTTAGCAAGTAATATATGTTCTTTTGTTTGAGGCATAGGTCCATCTGCTCCGGAAACAACCAAAATAGCTCCATCCATTTGCGCAGCTCCAGTAATCATATTTTTGACATAATCGGCATGACCAGGACAGTCCACATGAGCATAATGACGTAGATCTGTTTCATATTCTACATGGGCTGTATTAATAGTAATTCCTCGTGCTTTTTCTTCAGGTGCTGAATCAATTTCCATATAATTTTTGGCTTTAGCATAGCCGCGCGCTGCTAAAGCCATAGTAATCGCAGCAGTTAGAGTTGTTTTACCATGATCAACATGACCAATTGTTCCAATATTTAAATGGGGTTTACTTCGTTCAAATTTTTCTCGACTCATTGATTTATTTTGTATTTCTCGAATTTGTATTGGAGCCTATTATTGGAATTGAACCAACAACCCTCGGTTTACAAGACCGATGCTCTACCAGTTAAGCTAAATAGGCTGCATTTTTGGCTAAAATCATGATGAGTTATTGTATTTAAGTTCTTTTGCGCATTTTTAGTCACTAATAATTGACTTTAAATTCCAAAATTTATAGTGTTTTTTAGAAATATTACTGAAATGAAATATACAAGTTCAAAAAAAGATAAATTATGGACAAGATGTGATAAATGTGGAACAATTTTATATATAAAGCATTTGATACAAAATAAAAGAGTGTGTTTTTCATGTGGTTTTCACTTACAAATGAGTGCATTCGAACGTCTTACTAATTTACTTGATTTAAATTCATGGCAATCATTGGATTCTTATCTCTCCGCTGGAGATCCACTCTTATTTCAAGATCAAAAATTATATAAAGAAAGATTAAAAGAATCGCAAAAACGGACACATTTACAAGATGCAATTCTAACTGGAACAGGGTGTATTGAAAATATTCCAGTTGCATTAGGAGTAATGGATTTTCATTTTATGGGTGGAAGTATGGGTAGTGTGGTGGGCGAAAAAATTGTGCGTTTAATAGAATATGCAACACATCATGGGTTAATTTTAATTTTGATTTGTGCTTCAGGGGGAGCTCGAATGCAGGAAGGTATTTTGAGTTTAATGCAAATGGCTAAAATTGCTGCTGCATTACAAATATATAAAAAATCAAAACTTTTATATATTTCTATTTTAACTTCTCCCACTACTGGAGGTGTTACAGCCAGTTTTGCTATGTTAGGAGATTTGATTTTTGCAGAACCTAATGCTTTAATTGGTTTTGCAGGACGACGAGTTATTGAACAAACATTACAAGAAAAATTACCTGATAATTTTCAAACTTCCGAGTATTTATTAGATCATGGATTATTAGATTTGATTATACCAAGATCTTTTTTTAAACATGCTTTAATTGAAACTCTCAATTTTTATAAATATGCACCTTTTAAAAGCGCAGGTAAAATTCGGTTATTTTCGTTTAATAGTTTCACACTCATTTCCGAAGAAATAATGCGACGTTTTATAGCTCACAATTCATTTGGTACCGTTTCTTATTCACAAATTCAAAATGAATTAAGTCAACAACTCCAAATCTTTCAATTAAACAAATCAAGTTATTTGTCTTTAAATAATGGTAGATTTGCTAAAACTTGAAAAGGTTCAAATATTTTTTTATAATAAATAAAAACAAAATTAATTTAAAGATAATTTATTTATGTCTGGTACTACAGGAGAACGTCCTTTTTCAGATATTTTAACTAGTATTCGTTATTGGGTTATTCATAGTATAACAATTCCATCTTTATTTGTAGCTGGATGGTTATTTATAAGTACTGGGCTAGCTTATGATATTTTTGGAAGTCCACGACCTAATGAATATTTCACTGAAAATCGTCAACAATCACCACTTATTACGGATCGTTTTAATGCATTGGAACAAGTCAAAAGTTTAGCTGAATTTTAATATAAAAATATTATGAATTATAAAAAATCGTCTTATAATTATCCTATATTCACAGTTCGTTGGTTAGCGGTTCATGGTCTTGCAGTTCCAACTATCTTTTTTTTAGGTTCCATTACTGCAATGCAATTTATACAACGTTAAATCACAATATATATATCTCTCTCTCTCTCTCTCGAAAGTTCAGAATTAGAGTTTTTTTATTATTAATTATGACACCACCAAATCCTAATAAACAAACTGTAGAATTAAATAGAACAAGTTTATATTGGGGATTATTATTAATTTTTGTATTAGCTGTTTTATTTTCAAGTTATATTTTTAATTAATTAATTGAATTAAAGAATTTTTTATTATGACAAATATTGGAACAACGGGTCGCATCCCGTTATGGTTAGTTGGAACATTAATTGGAACAGTTGCTTTGGGGTTGGTAAGTATTTTTTTTTATGGTTCTTATGTTGGCTTGGGTTCTTCGCTTTAAAATGAATTCACTCAATTTCAAGACACATATCGTATAACTTACGTTTTTTTTTTTTTAAAACATATCGTACAGATAACTTCAGTTTCGTTGTTTTGTTATATCTGATATAACATTTTGAACCACAGATAAAAAAAAGAAAGGCCGACTGGATTGACATCCTTGTTTTCTTATTGTATAATAGTTCACAGGATAGGTTTTATTGGTAATTTAGTTAGTTATTTATTTTTGATTTTAATTTTTGAAATGGAGAGTTTGATCCTGGCTCCGGATGAACGCTGGCGATATGCTTAACACATGCAAGTCGAACGAATATTTTCTTGAATTTTAAATTTTGATAACAATTTGAATTGTAGTTTTTACAAATGGTTTGAATTATTTAATATTTTTTTAAATATTAGTGGCGAACGGGTGAGTAACGCGTAAGAATCTGCTTTTGGGTAAAGAATAACATTTGGAAACGATTGCTAATACTTTATAGGCTGAAAAGTTAAAGGAAACTAATCCGCCCAGAAATGAGCTTGCGTCTGATTAGCTAGTTGGTAAGATAAAAGCTTACCAAGGCAAAGATCAGTAGTTGGTCTGAGAGGATGATCAACCACACTGGGACTGAGATACGGCCCAGACCTTTACGGAGGGCAGCAGTGAGGAATTTTCCGCAATGGGCGAAAGCCTGACGGAGCAATATCGCGTGAAGGAAGACGGCCTGTGGGTTGTAAACTTCTTTTCTTAAGAAAGAATTCTGACGGTACTTAAGGAATAAGCATCGGCTAACTCCGTGCCAGCAGCCGCGGTAATACGGAGGATGCAAGCGTTATCCGAAATTATTGGGCGTAAAGCGTTTGTAGGTGGTTTTTTAAGTCTACTGTTAAATATCAGAGCTTAACTTTGAAAAAGCAGTATGAAACTAATTTACTTGAGTTTGGTAGAGGCAGAGGGAACTCCCGATGTAGTGGTGAAATACGTAGATATCGGGGGGAACACCAGTGGCGAAAGCGCTCTGCTGGGCCATAACTGACACTGAGAAACGAAAGCTAGGGGAGCAAATAGGATTAGATACCCTAGTAGTCCTAGCTGTAAACGATGGATACTAAGTATTGGGCTTTTTGAAGTTCAGTATTGAAGCTAACGCGTTAAGTATCCCGCCTGGGGAGTACGTTCGCAAGAATGAAACTCAAAGGAATTGACGGGGGCCCGCACAAGCGGTGGAGCATGTGGTTTAATTCGATGCAACGCGAAGAACCTTACCAGGAATTGACATATCTTGTTGGTTTTTTAGAAATAGAAAATTGTTCAAAAGATACAGGTGGTGCATGGCTGTCGTCAGCTCGTGTCGTGAGATGTTGGGTTAAGTCCCGCAACGAGCGCAACCCTTGTCTTTAGTTGATATCTAGAGAGACTGCCAGTGATAAACTGGAGGAAGGTGAGGATGACGTCAAGTCAGCATGCCCCTTAAGTCCTGGGCGACACACGTGCTACAATGGTATAGACAAAGGGACGCCAACCTGCGAAGATTAGCAAATCTCAAAAACTATATCTCAGTTCGGATTGCAGGCTGCAACTCGCCTGCATGAAGTCGGAATCGCTAGTAATCGCTGGTCAGCCATACAGCGGTGAATATGTTCTCGGGCCTTGTACACACCGCCCATCACGCTCGAGAAATTGGAAATGCCCGAAGTCATTTATCTAACCAGTTTTTTGGAAGAAAATGCCGAAGGTAGAGCTAGTGACTCAAGCGAAGTTGTAACAAGGTAACCGTACTGGAAGGTGCGGTTGGATCACCTCCTTATAGGTATAGGTATAGGTATAGGTATAAGTCATAAGGTATAAGTTATACATCATAAGGTATAAGTCATAAGGGATAGAGCATAAGGTATAAGTCATAAGGTATAGGTATTTGAGATTAGATTTTTGTTTTGAAGCTTAGAACTATTTGTATCGTGAATTCTTAATTTTAGCTGGCAATTGTATTTTTATTTAAGTCTATACAGTAGACAAGAGAGGGTTATGTTCATTACATACCAATTTAACCTTTCTTCTTAACACTCTCTTGTTTACTGTATATAGTGCTTTAAGTTTAATGTTTAGAATTTTTATTTGATCTAAGGAGAAATTTTAGCAGAATTAATTTTATATTTTTTTGGGAGTGTTAACGTTCTTGGGAGTGTTAACGTTCTTGGGAGTGTTAACGTTCTTGAGAGTGTTAACGTTCTTGGGAGTGTTAACGTTCTTGGGAGTGTTAACGTTCTTGAGAGTGTTAACGTTCTTGAGAGTGTTAACGTTCTTGGGAGTGATTTCAGAAACCAATTAAAAAATAAAAATATTAAATTAATATTAGAACATATTAAATTAATATTAGAATATGAGTACAGATAGCATCAAAAAGTTACACAATTCATTTTTTTTTAATGAACGTTTTTTTTTTTTGTTTTTTTTTGATCCTTAGTAGCTCAATGGTAGAGCTTTTGGCTGTTAACTAAAAGGTTATAGGTTCAAATCCTATCTAAGGAGAATTGATAGTTTTTGGTAGTTGAAAACTCATAAAATGAGCAAACAAAAAATTCACTGGTTTAAATTATATTATAAATTGCGTTTTTTTCAAAGACAAATTTATAAAAAAAAAGTCTCGGCAAATTCGTAATTATCAGAGACTCATTTTAACCTCTTTTCATATTAAATTAATTCTTATTCGAAAAGTTCTCACTAATTTGAATTTTCATTTACCTAATTGCAATACATCTCCTCAGGTACCTTTGTTTTTGAACACGATTAGAGAACTCAATTTATTAACTGTGTATTTTCCATTTTTGAAACAAAAACAATATTGTTTAAATCTAATATTGAATTTTAAACAGAGTTTGTGGATTTTAGCCTATTTACCGCTTCATTTACAATTTAAACACTCGTTTACTTTTAAAACACATTTCAAAAAAAAAACACACACATCAAATTATATGAATATTATACTTTTATTCATTTAAATTTGAGATTGAATTATGCAATGAAATTATGGTTATTAAAGAATTTATGGATAGAAAAGAAATTTTTATTTTGTCTATTGTCCAAATTTAAAGATTTGAAAATACCAAAAGACCAGATTTCTCTTATTTTGAATTTTTCAATCTCTTTTCAATTCTTAATTAAAGATTTTGTCTATTTTATCTTATGTGCGAAACTTCAACAATGTACGGTTAGTGAATACTTTTGGGCTTCTCATTTTCTCATTAGTAATTCGGTGGGCTCTTCTTGTAGATATATAGAGCAATTTATTTTGGATAGTGGAATTGAGATTTTGCAGTTTAAGCAATATAATATTTTCAATGGATTTACTTTTTTAGGATGGTTTTATCAATATCATAATAATAAATTTTATCAGCAAATAAGTGAACAAAATATTCAAAGTCATCAATTAGAAATTAAACGGTTTTTAAAAACTTCTGGAAATTCTTCTATTGATTTTGTTATATTAGTTATAAATAAAAAAATTGGATTATGGCAACAATTTTATCAACTTAAAGTATATAGTCGTAAATTCGAAAAACGTTTAAATACATATCTATTTTGGCGTATTTGGTACTTTTTAAAAAAGAGAAATAAATCGAAAGGAATCGAATGGATTCGACATAAATATTATAAAAAAGTCAATCAAAAATGGATTTTAAATATGAATCATATCAAATTAATTACCTATCAATTTTAGAAAATGATTAATCAAAACAATCAAAAAATCAATTTTCCTTTTACAGCAATTATTGGGCAAGAAGAAATGAAATTAGCTTTATTATTAAATATAATTGATCCGAAAATCGGAGGGGTGATGATTATGGGTGATCGAGGAACAGGTAAATCTACTATTATTCGATCTCTTGTAGATTTATTACCTGAAATTTCAGTCGTAGCTAATGATCCCTATAATTCTCATCCATTTGATTTTGAATTAATGAGTAATGAAGTTCGGCAAAAATTAAATAATAATGAATCTTTAGATATTATTTCTAAAAAAATTCAGTTAATTGATTTACCTCTGGGAGCTACAGAGGATCGAGTTTGTGGAACAATTGATATTGAAAAAGCTTTACAAGACGGAATTAAAGCTTTTGAACCAGGATTATTAGCAAAAGCAAATCGCGGTATTTTATATATTGATGAAGTCAATTTATTAGATGATCATTTGGTTGATTTATTATTAGATGCTGCAGCTTCGGGTTGGAATACTGTTGAAAGAGAAGGAATCTCAATTAGTCATCCAGCTCGATTTATTTTAATTGGATCTGGTAATCCAGAAGAAGGTGAATTAAGACCTCAATTATTGGATCGTTTTGGTATGCATGCCCAAATTGGAACAGTCAAAGATCCGGAATTACGAGTTCAAATTGTTGAACAAAGAACAGCTTTTGATCAAAAGCCAAATCAATTTATTCAAAATTATGAACAAATGCAACACAATTTAATTCAAAATTTACATGAATCAAGACAAAATTTAAAAAAGGTGACTCTTCTTTATCAAGATCGCATTAAAATTTCACAAATTTGTTCAGAACTTAATATTGATGGTTTAAGAGGTGATCTTGTGACTAATAGAGCCGCTAAAGCGCTTGCATGTTTTGAAAAACGTTTACAAGTTACACATAAAGATATTGCACGTGTAATTTGTTTGTGTTTACGACATCGATTAAGAACAGATCCTTTAGAAAATATGGATTCTGGAACAAAAGTAAAACAGATTTTTAAACAAATTTTTGATTATGAATTTTAATATTCGGCGATATAAAGTGGAAGGTACTCGCAAATTAAGTAACTTTTTTTGGGCTATTTTCATTTTAATTGGTTCGATTAGTTTTTGTTTAATTGGCTTCTTGAGCTATTTTAAACAGTTTACTATTATGAACTTTATTTCTTTTTTTCCACAAGGTATAATTATGATTTTTTATGGAATAATTGGGCTTTTGTTTAGTTTATATCTTTGGTTAATTCTTTTATGGAATATTGGGAGTGGATTTAATGAATTTAATAAATCAACAAAACAAATTCGTCTCTTTCGATGGGGATTTCCGGGAAAAAGTAGACGCATCAATTTATACTTTCAATTTAGTGAAATTACAGGTATACGATTAGAAAAAACAATAGGATTTAATACGATTCAAAGTTTATATTTACAAATAAAAAATAAATCGGAAATTCCTCTTATTAAATTGGGATCTATTTCTACTTTTGCACTTTTAGAAAAACAGGCAGCGGATTTAGCTAAATTTTTAAATATTACAATTACAATCTAATTTTATATTAATTCAGAATTAGGGGGGGGGAGGGGGGAGTTAAGCTTATCTTTCTTACACAATTAGTTTGGGTTAAAAAACACACTACTTGACATTCAAAAAAAAGTGGTTATACTAATTTCAAAATAATTTAAAACAATATAAATATTATGCCTACGATTCAACAATTAGTTCGAACTGCTAGAAAAGCAATTTTTAAAAAAACAAAGACCCCCGCTTTGCGGTCATGCCCGCAGAGAAGAGGCATATGTACACGTGTTTACACTACTACACCTAAAAAACCGAATTCCGCGATACGAAAAGTGGCTCGCATTAGGTTAACAACCGGATTTGAAGTGACAGCTTATATTCCTGGAATTGGACATAATCTACAAGAACATTCGGTAGTTCTCATTCGCGGAGGCCGCGTTAAAGATTTACCAGGGGTTCGATATAAAATTATTAGAGGAATTTTAGATACTAGTGGAGTTTTAAATCGAGTGAAAAGTCGATCAAAATATGGAGTTAAAAAAAAGTATGGCACGTCATAAAATTAAAAAAAATAAACTTGTTTTATCTGATCCTATTTATAATAGTAATTTAATTCAATTAATAACTAATCATATTTTAAAAAAAGGAAAAAAAAATATGGCATATACTATTGTTAATCAAACATTAAATTTTATTGAACAAAAACAAAATGAAGATGCTATTGAAATTTTAGATAAGGCTATCAATAATTTACGACCAGCAGTTGAAATAAAGACAAAACGTATCGGAGGTGCAGTCTATAAAATACCTATTGAAATTCAATATTATCGATCTGTAACCTTAGCTATTCAATTGCTTTTAAAAGCAACTCAAGATAAAATTGGGAAAACATTTTATTTAAAATTAGCAACTGAAATTATAGATGCTTCGCAAAATACCGGTATTGCTATTCGAAAAAAAGAAGAAATACATCGAATTGCAGAAGCAAATGTTAAAATTAAAGCGAAAACTTTTTAATAATTTAAGAATATATGAATAATATTTTTTGGATAATTGTGTATCAATTTATTTTGAGAATTCAATCAATTTTGAAACGCTATCTGAATGTGCAAAAATTGAAGATTTTTTTTAATAACTCTTATTTGGTTTGTAGCATTTATATCTGTTTATTTGGAGTATTAAGAGTCACTTGGCTGAATTTTTCTACATCTGGTAAATTTAATTCACAAGTTCACATTGGGCAAATTGCACCTATTTTTTCTGAGCTTAATTTAGCTTATACACAATCAATTTTGGATCCACAAATTCCGAATAAAATACAAGCTAATTTATTTTATTTAAATCTTGAAATATTTGAAAAGAAAAGATTACAAATTACAGATATTGTACCTTTTTTTGAAAATAAACAATTCTTGAACAAATCAGCTTTGAATACTATTACACATTTTTCGAACAATTATGATTTTTTGATCAATAACAGTCATGATTATGTTGTAATGGTACAAAAGAAAAGTTTGCCTAATTTAGAATTTTTTTTTAATATTCAAAAATTCAATTTTTTTACTCTTAAATCAAAACTTGAATTGCAACTTTATAAATTTAATACACATTTATTTTTGGATTATGCCAATTTACATAATGAAATGCAGAATTTTGATTGGACTTGTTTTTTAAAATATTCATCAACTAATACAATTTCGGGAGATACTAAATTTAATTATAACACTTATTCAAGTTTTTTAGATCTTGAAAAAAGTAATTTTTTTTTACATTATTTTAGAAATAATTCACTTTTACGATTTAAAGAAAAACAATTTCAAAATTTAGTTTTTTTATCTTATCAATATGAACCAATTTCAACTATTTCTTTTTTAGTGTGTTTACAAATTAGTTTTATTCTACTGTTTTTTCAAATTTTTAATTATTTATATAAGGATTTTGGGAAAGAAATTTTACTTTTTTTTATTGATTTTTTACATTTATTTGGAATCATTAAAGATGAAGATTTAATTAAAGAAGAGTTAGAGTTAATACCAGAATATAGGTTTTATAAATCGATTCGCAAAACATCTGTAACTGTTAATAAAATCGCTGGTATTGATTCTCTTATTTTAGAGATTAGTGAAATTATTTGGTTTTTACGATCTAAAAAAATACAATTACAATTTTTAAATAATTTTGTTATGTGCTTGTTTTTTAATTATCAAAAACTACAAGTACAAAATTATTTTTTATTTAAATCTAAATCTTTTTTATTTGTAGGACCACCTGGAACAGGGAAAACTTTTATTGTTCAGGCTATTGCCAATGAAGCACAAGTACCTCTTCTATTTCAATCTGGAAGTTTATTAAAAGATCCACAACATCGCGGACGAGGGATGCGAATTTTACAAAATTTATTTAAACATGCACGGCGAATTGCACCAGCTATTGTTTTTATTGATGAAATTGATGGGTTAGGAATGAGACGGGAAAATTTAGGTGTGAATAGTATTGGAAGTTATGATTTAATGGAATTTTTAGAAACTCAATTGTATAATATTTTTATTGAGCAAAAAGTGAAAAAAAGATCAAATGAAGATTTTTTAGATACTGATGAATTTACAATATTCGAAGATTTACCAGAAGATTATACACAAATTAATGCAATTAAATTAACTGAAACTTTAATATATGCATTACAACAAAATGAAAGTGAAAATAAATCAAGATTAGAAAATTTAAGTCTTTTAACGCAATTATTAGTTGAATTAGATGGGTTGCATTCGCTTACTAATATTGTTGTCATTGGAGCAACAAATCGAATTAAAACATTAGATCCAGCATTACTACGACCGGGACGTTTTAATACCGTTATTCCTATTGATTTACCAAATACAAAAAAAAGAATTGAAATTTTTAAATTAGCTACTAACATTCTTGGAGTTCATGAAAATATTAATTGGTCTTATTTTGCTAAACGGACACAAGGATTAACTAGTTCAACAATTGCCACAATTGTGAATGAATCAGCTTTAATTGCTATTAGTCAAAATCATAAACATACACCCTATACTTTAGAACAAGGTATTTGGAGAGTAACGTCTTTTCCACTACAAAAAAATATATTGGTTGCTAAAAGAGAAAATAAACATTTTATTCGATTTTATCAACATTTGTATCATAGACCAAATAACACTAATTTTGTTTTTATTAACAAATTACCCACTTTTAACCAAAAACAATTACAAATCAATTTAAGAACTGCCTATTATGCGATTAGTAAAATTTTATTTTCTTTATTTTTCTATTTTACTCCAGCAGAAAGTTTAGTAACTTATTATGAATATGAATATAATTTTAGACATAATCAACAGAATCGAATTATCGATTTATTGAATAATACCTTTTTTTTTCGTATTAATTTAGAAGCTAAATTAACATTTTTAGTTGCTGGCAAAGCTTCAGAATTAATTCCAAATAATATTCCGATTTGTAAAAATGATAATTCTATTTTTTCTAGTCAAAAACGAGTATTCCAATATTTGGAATTAACTTCTTTAGGTTATGCGGATTTAAGACAAGCAAGTCGACTTGCTAAATATATGATTAGTAAATGGTATTTTTATGCTGAACAAATTGTGACTGAAAAATATCATTGGATTGGGATTAATCGGAATCATCTCGAATTTGAAAGTGAAGAATTACAATTGGTAACTGCTATTTCTAATGAAATTAATTATCAATTTGATCAACAAAATATTTTTTATAAATTATATCAAAAATGGTCCCATCATACGTGGTGGCAAAAACAAGTGAAAAATGAATTTACTATTATAAATAGAAGTGTTTTAGATTGGTATCGAATTTATTTATCTGATCCTGAAACTACAGAACAAAATATTGAATGGGTTCCACCAGATTTATATTTTAATGAAAATAATATGGATCAAATGGATGCAATGGTTACATGGAATAAATTTTTATTATGTACACAAGATTATTTATATCAAGGTTTACTTTTAAATGCCTATAATCTAGCATTTCGAATTTTATATAATTGGACAGAATTATCTGATTTATTAGTTGATAGGTTATTACAGGTTGGGTATTTAAAAGAAGATGCAGTTAAAAAAATTATACGAACCTTTTATAGATTACATAAAAATAAAACACCTATTGAACAAAATAAATTTATTATTAAACAAAAATTAGATAAACAATTAAAAGATGATGAACCATTAATATTACGGGAAAGTTGGGGTAAATATTCACGTTTTAAAAAATCTAAAAAACTATTTATGAGTAAAATTCGTGAAGCTAAGGTTAAATTTAAAGCTCAACAAGCAAAAGCGGCGCAAGAAGCGAAGGAGGCGCAAGAAGCGAAGGAGGCGCAAGAAGCGAAGGAGGCTCAGGAAGCGACAGCTACTGACGTAACTGAATCTCAGGAAGCGACAGCTACTGACGTAACTGAATCTCAGGAAGCGACAGCTACTGACGTAACTGAATCTCAGGAAGCGACAGCTACTGACGTAACTGAATCTCAGGAAGCGACAGCTACTGACGTAACTGAATCTCAGGAAGCGACAGCTACTGACGTAACTGAATCTCAGGAAGCGACAGCTACTGACGTAACTGAATCTCAGGAAGCAACTGAAGAGACTATTGAGAAAAATGAGGAGAGTATTTAAAAGTAGGAATAATTTATAGTTATTGTGATTAATTTTAATACACGTAACTTATATAAAATATATTAGATATATAAAATAAAAATATAA